CAACCTTTAATTTGTTATGAGCCCAAACGATAGATTCAATGAGTTCTTGCCAATAACCACGGCCGCTGAATAGAAACATTAAACTGAAAGCCCAAACAAAATGAGCCCCTAAGAAAAAAAGACCATATGCGGATAATGAAGAACCATAAGACTGAATTACTTGAGATGCCTGTGCCCATAAGAAATCTCTGAGCCATCCGTTTATAGTAATAGAACCTTGTGCAAAGTTTCCTCCTGTGATATGAGTTACCACTCCTTGATCGCTTATAGTACCCCAAACATCCGACTGCATCTTCCAACTAAAATGGAAAATAACTACCGAGATTGTATTGTACATCCAAAATAGACCTAAAAAGACATGATCCCAAGCGGATACTTGACATGTTCCACCTCGTCCGGGTCCATCACAAGGGAAACGAAACCCAAGATTTGCTTTATCAGGTATCAAACGGGAACTGCGAGCAAATAGAACACCCTTCAGCAGTATCAATACGGTGACATGAATCGTAAATGCATGAATGTGATGGACTAAAAAATCTGCGGTTCCTAATGGAATAGGTAACAAAGCGACTTTCCCGCCTACTGCTACTAATTCACTACCTCCCCAGGTTAAACTAGTACTTGTTATTGCCCCAGGAGCTGTTACCCCAGGTGCTAAAACATGGGTATTTTGTACCCATTGAGCAAAGATAGGTTGTAATTGTATAGCAGTATCTGAAAACATATCTTGTGGGCGTCCTAAAGCACTCATAGTATCATTATGAATATACAAACCAAAACTGTGAAAACCTAGAAATATGCATACCCAGTTAAGATGTGATATAATGGCATCGCGGTGTCTAAGGACCCGATCTAATAGATCGTTGTATCGAGTAGTTGGATCATAATCTCTTACCATAAAAATGGCCGCATGTGCAGCAGCACCAACTATAAGAAATCCACCAATCCACATGTGATGTGTAAACAATGAAAGTTGTGTACCATAATCAGTAGCTAGGTATGGATAGGGTGGCATGGAATACATATGATGAGCTACAACAATGGTTAAAGAGCCTAACATAGCCAGGTTAAGGGATAATTGAGCGTGCCATGACGTTGTTAGGATTTCATAAAGACCCTTATGACCCTGTCCTGTAAATGGACCTTTGTGAGCCTCTAAAATGTCTTGAATACTATGACCAATGCCCCAGTTTGTCCTATACATATGACCAGCGATAAGGAAAAGAATAGCAATAGCTAAATGATGATGTGCTATATCACTTAACCATAGACCCCCTGTTATTGGGTTTAATCCTCCACGAAAGGTAAGAAATTCTGCATATTTTGCCCAATTCAGGGTGAAAAAAGGAGTTGCTCCCTCAGCAAAACTGGGATAAAGTTGAGCCAAAAGATCCCGATTTAAAATAAACTCATGAGGAAGTGGTATTTCTTTAGGATCAACTCCTGCATCGAGAAATTGGTTAATCGGTAAAGATACATGGATTTGGTGTCCTGCCCAAGAAAGAGATCCAAGTCCTAATAACCCTGCTAAGTGGTGATTCAACATGGATTCAACATCTTGGAACCATACCAATTTTGGGGCAGCTTTGTGATAATGGAACCAACCGGCAAAAAGCATTAACGATGCAAAAACTAATGCACCAATTGCGGTACAATAGAGTTGTAATTCACTAGTTATTCCTGATGCCCGCCAAATCTGAAAAAATCCAGATGTTATTTGGATTCCTCTAAAGCCCCCGCCTACATCACCATTCAGTATTTCTTGCCCTACTATTGGCCAAACCACCTGAGCGCTGGGTCCAATGTGAGTAGGATCACTTAGCCATGCTTCATAATTAGAAAAACGGGCCCCGTGGAAGTACATGCCACTCAGCCAAAGAAAAATGATGGAAAGTTGACCAAAATGAGCACTAAATACTTTTCTAGAGATCTCTTCTAAATCACTAGTATGACTATCAAAATCGTGAGCATCAGCATGTAGGTTCCAGATCCACGTGGTAGTATCAGGACCTTTAGCTATTGTTCTTGAAAAATGGCCAGGTCTGGCCCACTCCTCAAAAGAGGTTTTTACAGGATCTTTATCCACAACAATTTTAACTTCTTGTTCCGGCGAACGAATAATCATTAAGTCCTCCTCTTTCCGGACAACACATACAAAGAGACTTGCCAACAGCAAAGTGAACTTTTTAAAATAGATATCTTTTTTATTTTATGATTAGTTTATTTTTTCCTATACTAACACCCATCTATTTTGTAGTTATTCACTATAACAATTATGATATTGAAGTCGATCTGAGGCAAGTGTTCGGATCTATTATGACATAACTATATGGCGCCCAATGGACTTTAATTTTTTTATAAAATTATGATTTTCTTTTAGAATATAACTATATTATCATAGAAAATACTTTATTAGTATTACCTTATTCTAGTAACTATGAGAAATTAGAAAAGAAAATCATTGATTATAATTCATAAGGTTAAGAGAATCTTTTTATTTTATAGATATAGATTATAGATTTTATAGATATATATATAAATCTAATAGTAAGTATATAGATATATAGATGTAGATCTTATTTTGCTACTATTCCATAGTCCATTTATCCTTATGATATACCATATAAACAAAAACAAACGAGTAAGTAAAATATAAAAGGAATTGATATAATAAAATTATTTATTAGATCTTGGCATAGAAACAATTCTTTTTTTTTCAATTATGACTAATAGATCAACAAAAAAATGTGAAAAAAGAAGGGTCTTATGAAGATTCAAAACGCTTTGTTATTTTCAACCAATTATGTGCTTCAATATAATTACCCGGAGTCAGCGCTATAGCTTGTTTCCAATACTCAGCAGCTTGATCAAACCAAGTCTCTGCAATTTCTGAATCACCTTGTAAAATGGCCTGTTCTCCCCGGTCGGAATAGGAAATTCCTTCCCTTAGAACCGTACTTGAGAGTTTCCTACCTCATACGGCTCATAAATACATTCCTTTTTTGTTCTCTCTTAATACATACTATGCTAATGGAATTATAAAAAATCAATTTAATTATTAAAATAGTCAAAAATAGTCAATTAGATAAGTTTTAAACTCTCATTCTGATCAATAAAATAATCAGTTATCAGTTTGCTCTTTTCTCCCACCTTCAGAAGGATGAAGCACAAATCGTGCTATATCCTTACCATTCTATGAAAGATAACTATCTCCGTTTCATATACGAAATTCATATAGAATCTTTGAAAAATAATTTTTCCATAAGAAAAAATAACTTACTATCTTTGGGATCTGATACTACACCGCTGCTCAATAACTTAGGGGATTCACTCAATTACATAAGTGGATTCCTTACTTTTGTTGCATACCATGACATAAGTAAAAGTAAGCAGTTTTTCGTTGTCTCGACACGATACGTCACGAATTGATCTTTACGGTGCTTTTTATCCATTTTTATTTTTATCCATAGAATATATAATAGGTCTTTTCTTTTTCCTTTTTTTTCTCGTGAAGTGTTCTTTCTTGCTACAGCTAATAAAAACCGTTTTTTTTTTTACGATTTCCATGTAGAAAACCTATTTGTTTCTAGTATTGCCTAGTTAATTTCATACTTTATTTTTTCTATAGCGGAGATAGTCGCACGTAATGACAGATCACGGCCATATTATTCAAAGCTTGGGGTAAAAAGGGGTTTCGTTCTAGTGCACGGAAATAATATTCTAAAGCCTTTGTATGTTCCCCATTGCTTGTGTGTATAAGACCTATATTATAGAGTATATAACTTCGATCATAGGGATCCATTTCTAATCGCATAGCTTCATAATAATTCTTTAAAGCTTCCGCATAATTTCCTTCGGATTGAGCCAACATCCGTTACGATCGTTCATTCGTTCAAATCAAAAGAATCTCCGTTACAGAACCGTACATGCGATTTTCATCACATACGGCTCCTCCCTTCTGTGCATAGTACTCAGGTAAATAAGTCATAGAATACCACCATTCTTTTATATCATTTAATTATGGACTGCAAAGGGACTAGTATTTTTACAAGAAATTTCTAGGCAACCTTTCCGCAAGAGTATTAGTTTAGTCATTCTATTATTTCTAGTGCTAAATAAATAGTAATAGCCATTTTAACGATTTCGTTGTTCTCAACGCTTCTTATTTACAGGAATTGATCACTTCAACAATATTTGATGGTTCTACGGGTATCCAAAGTACAAACGAGATGGATGTTTGTTGTCCTAACCATTCTTATGAGTTCTGATACAAAAAGAGAGGGGTCACCTTTTTTTAAAAATAACAAAGTATTTGTTTTGTTGATTACTATTCTCAGGTGTAGTGCTTTATACCCTATGCCGCCTACAGATAGTATAATTCTATAGGTTTGACCTTTCGCTCAATACTCAAATCCACAATGGGAGCATTTTAGGCTACATCAATCGAGGATACACAACAGAAGGAATTTAATATCTCCAAACTTCACCTTCACCAAGCGTGAGTTTATTTTATTATTTTTATACCGAACTCCCTTTTTTTCTTTTTTTACTTATTTTCTAAGTCTAAAAAGACAAAACCAAGAAAAAAAACAACTCGCACCATCTCTGTAATAGGTAAATGCCTTTTTTTCTACATAGGTTGTTGGAATGATTTGCAATAAAATATTTGCTACAATTGAAGAGGTCTTATCAATAAAGTTTACATTGATCCTAGATCTAGACATAATTTAATAATCCATTCCACAATTTTTTTCATTACCCCTCGTTGGTTTGGGTTCTCCCATGCTACAAACAAAGGAATTATAAAGTATTATACAGTGCAAAATCGCATAAAAAAGATGTATTTGAATACAAATAAATAAAGAAAATATTTTTAAATAGAACTAGACAAATTGTTAGGGGCTCTCCGCCTCAAGAAACCCCCGCGACAAAAATAAAGATTCAAGATATATCCTAAATAGAATTCCAATTTCGCAGTATTCAATTCCAATATTCATTTACTATTTCAGCTAAGGTGAATAACCAAGGATGCTCTTTTATTCTTTATACTATTTTTGTATTTTGATTTGGTTATGACAAGGAGAAAAAATAATAGAATTAGACAGACAGGCTTTTCATGAATCGGAAATATTTTCACTCGATATGTAGCGCGGGATGGGATAATTGAGGAAATCCGTTGTTGAGAAATAGGAAGATAATACATTTTTTATTGGTGATACCATCCCACAAGTAAAACTCGCTATTAACTCATTTTATTGCCAATAATAGTATTATTATAAAGGAGAGATGGCTGAGTGGACTAAAGCGGCGGATTGCTAATCCGTTGTACGAGTTATTTGTACCGAGGGTTCGAATCCCTCTCTTTCCGTTTCTTTGAATTTATTAATCTTACTGCCTACAATGAAGCAAATTCTTATTGCTTTTTCAATGAAGATTCCAGGAATCAAAAGAAATCCTTGATATTAGTATATAATGGGTCAAATACAATAGAAAGAAAAACCCGATTATGGATTTCTTTGTGATACGTAACTGAGAGAATAGAAAATCTAAATTAATATTATTAGATGGATTTAGTTCATTTAGTTCAGCAAAAAAGGGAAAACCAAATTCAATGAGCTACGAACATTTTTGATTAGGTTCAAGTCTGACGAGAATAATATTCTACCACTAGCAATTCATTTATTTTCAAACCAACCCATTGAATATCAATTATTTGATTTATTAATCCTTTATATTGCAATGAATCAATAGTTAAATTTAAATGTTTTGGTAATTTGTCATGGGCAGATGAAACAGTATCCTTTTGAATTAGACTTTTTGATTTTTGATTATCTTTTGTAGTAATGATATCACGAGGCTTGCAACGATAACTTGGTATATCGACTACACGACCATTAACTAAAATATGTCTATGATTAACTAATTGCCGTGCTCCAGGAATGGTCGAAGCCATGCCCAATCGAAAAAGTATGTTATCCAAACGCATCTCAAGTAATTGTAGTAAAACCTGACCTGTTGACCCTTTTGCTTTTCCCGCGATGTGTACATATCTAAGTAATTGTCGTTCTGTTAGACCATAATGAAACCGTAATTTTTGTTTTTCTTCTAAACGAATACGATATTGCGATCTTTTCCCTGATCGCAATTGATTTTTAGGGTCACTTTCATATTTTGGTCTTTTACTAGTTAATCCTGGTAAAGTTCCCAACCGGCGTATCTTTTTGAAACGAGGTCCTAGGTAACGAGACATAAAAGCTCCTTTTTTCTTTTATTGAAATTGTATTTTATGTAAAAAAGATAAATGAAATTAAAATTAAACTAAAGGATAAACCAAATTTGCTGAAGTACTAAGTACTAGATGTACAAATATCTTTATTTTTTTTATATGTATAATAATACAATGTATATAGTAATGTGTTATTATTAAGAAATGGATGCGATTGGTTATGGCATTTATTTGTAATTTTATGTTGGCAAAAAAGGGTTATCCATCATGGAAAAATCAATTGATAAAAAGCCGGCTATCGGAGTCGAACCGATGACCATCGCATTACAAATGCGATGCTCTAACCTCTGAGCTAAGCGGGCTTACATAATAGAATTGTAATACAATGTAAAAAAGAATATCATGTATCAATATAAAACCACTTAAATAGAAGTAATATTCTAATTATTAATTACCTATTTTGTTCATATAAACTATATACGTTATAGTTGGTTTTTGTCAAAAAGGAGCTGAAAAGGAGAAAATAATAAAAAACAAAAAAGAGCACTCAGCAATATTATTTTAAGATAACTATTCTATATATATAGAATATATAATAGAAAATATACAATACAATTTATAACCATATAACATAATGTATAAAACTGATAAAAAAAAGATTCATGTTGAACGTTATAGTATTAAAGGCCACACTATCAAAACGAAAAGGAGAGATAAATTATATGTGGAATATATCTCTTCTTATTGAATTGAAAATAAATTAATGATAAAATCTGTTCCGACGGGAAATCTTTCCATTCTTGAATAGGTATAAGAGCATATGTAAAAAGGAAACGGCATAGACTTGTCAATTTAATATAGTCTAATATATATATTACTATTATTATTACTATATATATACTATAATAAAATAATTGTTCTCGAAGGAATTTACCAAAAAGGAAAAAATATAGAATCAAATAAATAAAGGAAACTAAAAATGGAATCGTCTTTTATTTTTCTCTCAAAGAAAGAAGAAAGGGGATATGGCGAAATAGGTAGACGCTACGGACTTGATTGTATTGAGCCTTGGTATGGAAACCTGCTAAGTGGTAACTTCCAAATTCAGAGAACCCCTGGAATGAAAAAGGGGTAATCCTGAGCCAAATCCTCTGTTTAACAAAACAAAAACAAAGGATAGGTGCAGAGACTCAATGGAAGCTATTCTAACGTATAGAGTTAATTAGGTTGTGTTGTGGATAACTGGAATAAATAGCTCTATTTCAATAAGAGAAAAGACAGCTTGATTCATATACCGACCGAAGACATAAATACTTATGGATCCAATCCGATGATTAATCATGATCCACATTTATATTCTTGTTATATATGCATAATATAAAGAAAAGACTATACACTGTGATATTGATATATGCATTATATATAGATATATAGATATTCTATTCATCTGTTTCTATTTGTATGCTTCAATTCAAATAATGAATGGAATTCATATACAATAAGATATTATGACAAAAAGAATAAGTGAATACATTCCGAGAAAAAGATTCATGAATCTCATTTATTCCAGAGTTTGCTAGACCTTTTGAAAAACCAATTAATGAAACGAGAATAAAGAGAGAGTCCCATTCTACATGTCAATACCGACATCAATGAAATTGAGAGTAAGAAGAAAATCCGTCGACTTTAGAAATCGTGAGGGTTCAAGTCCCTCTATCCCCACCTATTGAACTTCCCACTTATTTATTTTTTAGCAATCATTGAAATTCATTCAGTAAATAATATTTACTTTTTCAGAATAGATTCTTTTTCAAAAAGGAATCCAAATCAAAAGAATATCTCATTTCATGTATACTAAAAGAAGACAGATCAGATATAGTACTTTAAACAAGTAAAGTATTAGTATTAAGCTTAAGTAAGTGTATCGATGATATAACTCATCCAATGATTTTGACATTTACTAGGTTCTTCTTTGGAATAATTTTTTTATTTTCTCTGAAATTGGAATTTATTTACATAAAGAAAAACACTTTATCTACTACGATAATGCACCGGAAATCGTCGGGATAGCTCAGTTGGTAGAGCAGAGGACTGAAAATCCTCGTGTCACCAGTTCAAATCTGGTTCCTGACATAAAAAAGGGTAGCAAATCATATATATATATATTAATTTAATACAAATTAATAGAAAGTAGTTAGGATACATAGTCTCATTTAATGGTAATGGTGTATAGCATAATAAAGATCCATCCATATAAGTATATCAATATACTTACAAATTCTTAGCATAAATAAAAGATAGATGTACGCCTATTGTAATTGTAAAGAACAGAACTCCCTTTTCTTTTTTTGTTATTGTTTTTCTATACTTTGCTTTCTCTAACTCAAAAAAAGGAAATCTTCCTCTAAACTCGAAAAACGTCCAATTTTAGAGGAAGTAAAAAAGAATAACAATAATAAAATAACAAAACAAACGGAAGACTTTTGAAATTAAGTAAAAATCCAATTCTTTTTCTGTTCTGTTTATTATTTGATCTATGACTTTTTTATTGCGAAATTCCTTTTTGCATTCCTCCTCTGTTTTTGTTTGTATAAAAAACTCCATATTCCATATTATATGACCTTTTTACTTTTTATAATTTTTTATAATAATAATAATAATATAGAGTAGCTTTTTTTTTATTCTTTGTTATGTAGATTATGGAGATGTAGAAAAAACAAGATTTCTTTCTTTTTACTTGGATAAAGCCCAAATAAGGAATTACTACTAATGGGAATTGAAGAGGATTTTATTATCCTTCAATGAGCATCTTGTATTTCATAGAAATTGGGAGTAATATAGTCCTTACGTAGGGGCCAACCGATCCAACTTTCAGGCATTAGAATACGTTTAAGGCGTGGGTGATTCTCATAAGAAATTCCCAACATATCATAAGATTCACGTTCTTGAAAATCGGCACTTCTCCAAATCCAGAAACTAGACGGAATTTTAGGATTATCCCTTGGAGAGAATATTTTTATGCATACCTCTTCCGGTTTTTCGATACCGTACTGTATTCTCGTCAGATGATAAACACTAGCTAAAAATCCGCCGGGTATTACATCATAGGCACACTGAGAACGTAAATAATTGTACCCATATACATATAAAATAATAGCAATCGAGTCCCAATCCTGAGCTTTGATTTGTAAACTTTCTATTCCTTTATAATCAAAACCCAAAGATCTATGAACCAGTTCATGTTTTACTAACCAATCGGATAAACGAACCTGTTGCATTGTCTTTATTTCTCCTACATTTGTATAAGTATTTCCCTTTGAAAATACAATAAAATTTTTAAAGATTGACTTGTACCTTTTTCTTCTGAAGAACGAAATCCTACCTAATTTATTAAGGTGAAATGTTTCCTTTTTGGATGAGAAAAGTGTTTCCGAAGATATTTCGTAAATAAAAGATAATATGGAATTGATTGATAAAAAGGATTTCAAGTAAGAGTACTTCGTCGAACAGAAAACTTGTGATTAGTAGTCAAACATCGATTTTTCTTTTGGAATACAGTTTGATCCTCAATTATCTCTCGAGATACCTTTTTACGAAGTTTGATTATAGCATCTATAACTGCCTCTGGTTTAGGTGGACAACCTGGCAAATAGACATCGACAGGAATTAGCTTATCAACTCCCCGAACAGTACTATAAGAATCAGTACTGAACATCCCCCCTGTAATAGTACAAGCTCCCATAGCAATGACATATTTTGGTTCAGGCATTTGCTCATATAACCTAACTAAAGAAGGGGCCATTTTCATTGTTACTGTACCAGCGGTCAAAATGAGGTCCGCTTGCCTAGGACTTGATCTTGGGACCAATCCATAACGATCAAAGTCAAAGCGCGAACCTATTAATGAAGCAAATTCAATGAAGCAACAACTGGTACCATATAGAAGTGGCCATAGGCTCGATAGTCTTGACCAATTGGAAAAGTCATTTGGTGTAATTGAAATAACGGAACTTGGAGTTGTTTGAGCATGTAATGGAAACTCCATCAAATTCATAACTGTCTCAATGTATTCTTTTCCTTCCTTTTGTGTATTGGATGGATATGCAGTTAAGACCATTCCAAAGCTCCTTTTCGCCATGCATAAATTGAACCAACAATTAAGATAAGCACAAAAATGAAAGCTTCGATAAATACAGATAAACCCAAAACATCAAAACTCATTGCCCATGGATAAAGAAAAACTGTTTCAACATCAAAAACAACAAAAACTAAAGCAAACATATAATAGCAAATTCGGAATTGTAACCAAGCGTCTCCTATGGGTTCTATACCCGATTCATAACTAGACAGCTTTTCTGGTCCTTCACTAATCGGGGATATCCATCCTGAAATAAAAAATGCAAAGATAGGGATAACGCTTGAGATTATTAGAAATGCCCAGAAAATGTCATATTTGTGAAGCAGAAACATAAAAATACTCCTATTAATGTGGAATAATTTAAATGGAACCATTCCATTTAAATTATCATTTTCTATTCCTTACCTTTCTCTAACTAAAAGAATAATTCACTTTACTCAAAAGAAAAGGGAGAGGGGAAATTCAGTTATACTAAATAAAAAAAATGATAAATAAATCAATTACTTCAAATATAACTGTATGAGAATCCAATTTTACTACTACTATTCATTTAATCTAACGAATAGGAATACTCTTAATACTATTCTCACTATCTGTTATCTCAAAACTATAAAATGACTGTCTCCTTTATGGAATTTATATCTATTTTAGGATTAGGATTTATATATATATATAATAATAATAATTAATATGATGATGATATGCTTAGGATATGATTAGGATATTTCCTTTACCTTAGTTTTATCTATTTTTATCTTAGACAGTGTAATGTATGCCTTTTTGGAATAATGAGAAAATCCATACATTCTCGCTATTGCCTCAGGGTGGGGGGTGGGGAATTGGACCAAATCCAATGTCCAATGTATTAGGGCTATACGGATTCGAACCGTAGACCTTCTCGGTAAAACAGGTTGAACTAATGATTATCCAAATCATTTAAGCTGTTTCAAAGACCCAACATGCTTTTTTATTGCATTGGGCTCTTTCATCAACTGATGTAAAGATCAGTTAGTCTACCATATTTTTTATTTACAGAAGTATAATAAACTGGCTCCTTGTACTCCGATTCCTTTGTAAATCTAGGAGAAATACCAAAGTGTTTCAAAGAAGAGTTACCTTGACTTGGGTCTGCAACTTATTTTCAATGTGATTTCTCTCGTTCTGTTGCATGTATAATATGCAATAATATGAAACTTCATACACCTCGAAGTTCATAAGACGAAAAGAGGGGTTTTGAGACCCTTATACTCATTAGACCTAGCATTGAATGGACTGGCTATTTACCTTATCAATTAAGATCAAATAAAAGGCAGGTTCTATTCAATAAGACACCAGAATTGGATCGAACCAAATCTTTTGCATTGTCAGGCTATTTTTCTCTTGTTCTTTCGAATTCATGGAGTAAGACATTGATTTTGCAATAATATGGATTATGTTCCTTGCATAATAAGCTCCTTTGAAAAGCATTGGCGCACGTGTAAACGAGGTGCTCTACCTAACTGAGCTATAGCCCTTGGCAGAAAAATCTTAACATATAGAAAGTTTATTGTCAATATGGACATTCTCTAATCCTGCACCCTTCCCTCTGTTGATTTACTTTTTCTTTTTAATAGAGTGGGGTTGCTTAAAGATAGCATTTGATCTATGATAATCAATCAAAGTGAAAGATATGATTTTGTAGTGTTAAATTACCTACTTAACTCAGTGGTTAGAGTATTGCTTTCATACGGCAGTAGTCATTGGTTCAAATCCAATAGTAGGTAGAACTTATTAGATACTAGTGAATTAACTCCAATATCTAATAAGTTGTTCTACCCATTTTATTTTTTTTACTATACCCCTTATACCGGATTCTCGTCTTACATTGCCGGAATCACGATGTAGTGTAATAAAAAAAAATGGGATTACTTCTAAAAAATATGCTTTTTTTATTCTTTTTCTGAATTAACTATTAGGATATAACATTGACAGCCTCTACTCGTGTTCTAGCTCGTCTAAGAGCTAGATTAGCTTCGATTACTTGTCTTTTACCTTCAGCTTTATTAAAGTTAGCTTCAGCTATTTCAAGAGCTTGTTGAGCTTCTTGCGGATCAATGTCAGTACTCATTTCTGCATCGTTTCCTAAAATGGTGATATCATTATTACCTATTCTAGCAAAACCTCCCATCAGAGCCACGGTTAACCATTGATCCTTAAGACGTATTCTTAAAAGACCTATATCTACAGCTGTGGCAATAGGAGCGTGGTTTGGTAATACCCCAATTTGCCCATTAATTGTAGATAAAAGGATTTCTTTCACTTCGGAATCGAAAAGAATTCGATTAGGAGTCAGTACACAAAGATTTAAGGTCATTTCTTCAATTTGCTCTCCACTTCTAAGTTAAGTTCATAGCTTTCGCGGTAGCTTCATCAATGTTTCCTACCAAATAAAAAGCCTGTTCTGGTAGACTGTCTAGTTCTCCCGAAAGTATTAGTTGAAATCCCCTAATAGTTTCTGCAAGACCAACATATTTTCCCGGAGAGCCAGTAAATACTTCTGCCACGAAGAAAGGTTGTGATAAGAAACGTTCAATTTTTCGCGCTCGTGCTACAGTTAAACGATCTTCTTCAGATAATTCGTCCAACCCAAGTATAGCTATAATATCTTGAAGTTCTTTGTAACGTTGTAACGTTTGCTTAACGTTTTGCGCAGTTTCATAATGTTCATCGCCAACGATCCGAGGTTGTAACATAGTTGACGTTGAATCTAAAGGATCTACAGCTGGATAAATACCTTTAGCAGCTAATCCTCTTGATAGCACAGTAGTAGCATCTAAATGTGCAAATGTTGTTGCGGGAGCAGGGTCGGTCAAATCATCCGCAGGTACATAAACTGCTTGTATTGAAGTGATAGATCCCTTTTTGGTAGAAGTAATTCTTTCTTGCAAAGAACCCATTTCTGTACTAAGGGTAGGTTGATACCCCACTGCAGAAGGCATTCTTCCTAATAAGGCCGATACTTCAGACCCTGCTTGGACAAAACGAAAGATATTATCGATGAATAGAAGAACATCTTGTTCATTAACATCTCGGAAATATTCTGCCATAGTTAGGGCAGTCAAACCAACTCTCATACGAGCTCCTGGTGGTTCATTCATTTGACCATAGACTAGAGCCACTTTTGATTCTGCCAAATTTTTTTCATTAATCACTCCAGATTCTTTCATTTCCTTGTAAAGATCATTTCCTTCACGAGTGCGCTCCCCGACTCCACCAAATACGGATACCCCTCCATGAGCTTTTGCAATGTTGTTGATCAATTCCATGATTAGTACTGTTTTACCTACTCCAGCTCCCCCAAATAACCCAATTTTTCCCCCACGTCGATAAGGAGCTAAAAGATCGACTACTTTAATTCCCGTTTCAAAAATGGATAATCTTGTATCTAACTGTATAAAGGCAGGTGCTGATCTATGAATAGGCGATGTTGCACTAGGATCTACGGGACCAAAATTATCAATGGGGTCCCCAAGTACGTTGAAAATTCGTCCGAGAGTGGCTCCGCCAACGGGGACACTTAGAGGAGATCCCGTGTCAATCACTTCCATACCTCGCGTCAGCCCATCTGTAGCACTCATAGCTACAGCCCTAACTCGATTATTTCCTAATAATTGTTGCACTTCACAAGTAACATTAATTTTCTGATCAGTAGTGTCTCGACCCTTAACTACCAAAGCATTATAAATATTAGGCATTTTACCCGGGGGAAAAACAACATCCAGCACTGGTCCAATAATTTGTGCTATACGCCCTATGCCCTTTTCTTCCATTTTTGAAAACATAGAACTAGAAGTTGTAGGATTTGTTCTCATAATTACAATATGTGAATTATAATAAAAATAAATTCATTGGAATATATCCAAGTGGATTTTCCTTTTATTTTATATTTTGTACCATATAAATAAGATCAATCTAATTACATATAACAGAAATGTCCAATAGCAAGTTCATCAGTTAATTAAATAAGAAAGAAATAGAGAATCACACTTGCTTTAGTTAGCATATTGTTCAATTGAAATCCATTCAAGATGGGATCATTTACTCATCTCATAAGTCAATTGGATAGTTTAGCAAATATCAATATATATATATATACTTTTCATAAAATAAGTTCAAGTAGATGAAATTATTAGTCAATGTGCTCTTTTTTCATCCTTTTCATTATTCCAATCCATTATGGAATTTTCATTTATTTAAAACCTTATAACGGGATGGATTATTTTTATCTGATTGGTTATTCTTTTTTCATAAGGATTCCCTTTGTTAGACCCCTTTGCAGTTTATTATACCTATTCTCCTACATATACGACATATAGTAATTCAGATTACTGTCAAAAGAGAGTTTTCTCAACAGTTATGACTTAAATTGGAAAACAATATTCAACATAAAAAGTAACCTATTTTCCATTGGGTTGCATTATCCATATAAAAGAATATACAATATAAAATAATATATGTATTGAAGAAAGAATAATAATAACGAATCAAACACATGATATGGTTTAAGAAAATTAATACAATTTTTATAATATAGAGGTTGTTGATAATTTTCATATTGATAATATGAATGTTGCAAAGGTTTTATTTAGAACTAATACATATCGAGTCGACCTTGTCGTTGTGAGAATTGTAAATTAATTAGTTTTAGGGAGGGATTTATGTCACCACAAACAGAGACTAAAGCAAGTGCTGGATTTAAAGCTGGTGTTAAAGATTACAAATTGACTTATTATACTCCTGAATACGAAACCAAGGATACAGATATCTTGGCAGCATTTCGAGTAACCCCTCAACCCGGCGTTCCTCCTGAAGAAGCGGGCGCTGCGGTAGCTGCCGAATCCTCTACTGGTACATGGACAACTGTTTGGACTGATGGACTTACCAGTCTTGATCGTTACAAAGGACGATGCTATCACTTAGAGCCTGTTGTTGGGGAAGAAAATCAATATATTGCTTATATAGCTTATCCTTTAGACCTTTTTGAAGAAGGCTCTGTTACTAATATGTTTACTTCTATTGTGGGTAATGTATTTGGTTTCAAAGCTTTACGAGCTCTACGTTTAGAAGATTTACGAATCCCTCCTGCTTATTCAAAAACTTTCCAAGGTCCGCCTCATGGTATCCAAGTAGAAAGAGATAAGTTGAATAAATATGGGCGCCCCCTACTGGGATGTACTATTAAACCAAAATTGGGATTATCCGCAAAGAACTATGGTAGAGCTGTTTATGAATGTTTACGTGGTGGACTTGATTTTACCAAAGATGATGAAAACGTAAACTCACAACCATTTATGCGTTGGAGAGACCGTTTCTTATTTTGTGCCGAAGCTATTTATAAAGCGCAGGCCGAAACAGGTGAAATAAAAGGACATTACTTGAATGCTACTGCAGGTACATGTGAGGAAATGATCAAAAGGGCTGTATTTGCAAGAGAGTTGGGAGTTCCTATTGTCATGCATGATTACATAACTGGGGGATTCACTGCAAATACTAGTTTAGCTCATTATTGTCGCGACAATGGTCTACTTCTTCACATCCATCGGGCAATGCATGCAGTTATTGATAGACAGAAGAATCATGGTATGCATTTTCGTGTACTAGCTAAAGCATTACGTATGTCTGGGGGAGATCATATTCACGCCGGTACAGTAGTAGGTAAACTGGAAGGGGAACGTGATATGACTTTGGGTTTTGTTGATTTATTACGTGACGATTTTATTGAAAAAGACCGCGCTCGCGGTATATTTTTCACTCAAGATTGGGTTTCCATGTCTGGCGTTATACCCGTGGCTTCGGGGGGTATTCATGTTTGGCATATGCCCGCTCTGACCGAAATCTTTGGGGATGATTCCGTACTACAGTTTGGTGGAGGAACTTTAGGACACCCTTGGGGAAATGCGCCTGGTGCAGCAGCTAATCGAGTGGCTTTAGAGGCGTGTGTACAAGCTCGTAATGAAGGACGTGATCTTGCTCGGGAAGGTAATGAAGTTATCCGTGAAGCTTGCAAATGGAGTCCTGAACTAGCCGCTGCTTGTGAAGTATGGAAAGCAATCAAATTTGAGTTTGAACCGGTGGATAAGCTAGATAAAACAAAATAAAATATAAAGATCAAAATAAACAAATATTCTTTCGTCATTCTCCTTTGTTCTTCTAATGGATTGCAGTGAACCCCTGCTCAATCTTTTTTAATAAAAGATTGGGCAGAATGCAATATCCAATAAAGAAGAAAGGAACATTATCCTTATCTACATATCGAAAAGATATGTAGATATCTTTCATCATATTCATATATACAACTATATATATAATTTATGTCTAATTGATTATATAAATTCCCAATACATTCAAGTTGAAGACTAACTAATTCCCAATTTTTACTTTTTATTATCTTTATTCTTGTATCCATAATTCATTCTATGGATTCTGAGGACTAGTAAGGGTAGAGCTTTTGATATTTGATATCTTTGAGTTTAAAGCTTTAAAGCTAAAATACCCATTTTGTTTATCTACTTTACTGATCTTGTATATTGTCTTTTTCGTTCCATATGCAAATATGAAAACGATCGAATGACTATTCATCTATGGTATTTTCATAAAATAGGGAGTCGGCAAACCTTATGGAAAAACGATGGTTCAATCCAATGTTGTCTAACAAAAAGTTTAAAAAAAATAAATGTGGTCCAAAAGAAATCCTTCGAGTTATTGGACATACCGATGGAGTTAAAGAACCCTTTAGAAATGATCAAAAGAACAATTTGATTTTGAGTTATCATTTTCATACTGTGGAGTATTTATTTACTATCAGGAAGATTTGGAAGTTTCTTTCTGATGATACTTTTTTAGTTAAGGATAGGAATGATGATAGTTATTCTTTATATTGTGATATTGAAAATCATATTTTTGAGATTGACAAGCATAGTTCTTTGCTAAGTAAATTAACCAATATTTTTCCTAGTTTTTTAATTGTAAATAAGGGATCTATGAGAAACAATAAAAACTATTGGCATTCTATGTATGATACTGAATCGGGTTTGAATAATCATCTTCATAGTTGCATTGATAGTTATCTTCGTTTTGAGTTAAGTATTAATCATCCTCTTGACAGTGGTAATGATAGTGACCCTGACTTATATAGTTTCATTTTGAATAGTTTATTTTGTACTGACACTATAAATGAGAATGAAAATTCTAGTAAAAGAACTAGTAGTAATGGCAATGATTTTGATAGAAATAAAAAATACAGACATTTATGGATTCAATGTGAAAATTGTTATGGATTAAATTATAAAAAATTGTTTATGTCCAAAATGAACATTTGTGAACAGTGTGGATATTATTTGAAAATGAGTAGCTCAGATCGAATTGAATTTTTGATTGATCCAGGCACTTGGGATCCTTTAGATGAGGATATGATCTCTATGGACCCCATTGAATTTCATTCCGAAGAGGAACCTTATAGAGATCGTATAGATTATTATCAAAGAGCAACAGGGCTAACTGAAGCTATTCAAACGGGTCTCGGTCAACTAAACGGTATTCCACTAGCAATTGGAGTTATGGATTTTCAGTTCATGGGAGGTAGTATGGGATCCGTAGTAGGTGAGAAAATCACTCGATTGATTGAATATGCTACTAATCAATCTTTACCTCTTATTATTGTGTGTGCTTCCGGAGGAGCACGCATGCAAGAAGGAAGTTTAAGCTTGATACAAATGGCTAAAATATCTGCTGCTTTATATGATTATCAAGCAACTAAAAAATTATTCTATGTATCAATCCTTACATCTCCTACAACAGGAGGTGTAACCGCAAGTTTTGGTATGTTGGGGGATGTTATTGTTACTGAACCTAATGCATACATTGCATTTGCAGGTAAAAGAGTAATTGAACAAACTTTGAATAAGACAGTCCCTGACGGTTCACAAGCTGCTGAGCACTTATTTCATAAAGGGTTATTTGACCTAATCATACCACGTAATCTCTTAAAAGGTGCTTTGAATGAGTTATTGGAGCTCCATGGGTTTTTTGCCTTGAATCCATATTTTCAAAAGGAAAATAAATAGTATAGTTACTGGTACAGTAAAAGCATAGTAATATATATACCATATAATCATTCTATTTGCATTATAGTAAATATAATATTCAATAAGAAAAATATGGAGTTTTAGCTACTTGTTATAAACAAAATAGGAAGGATCCATTCTCCAAATGGAAAAATATAGAAAGAGACATCCCAAATCTAATATATAATAGTAATAGATAATAAATAAAAAGAATCATATCAATAAAATACTCTATAAATCTTTCAATAGATACAAATAATAGGGTATATTTTTATATTCTATATATATATAAAATAATATATATAATAAAAAAGAATATAGATTAGAATGTATTCTTATATGATTTTTTTCTTATTCATACTAGAATAGTATAGACTACTATGTCATTTATTATTTATATTGAATTGATACAAAATAAAAACATATTCAAATGGAAGAATAAGAAAAAATAACTATTTTTCTAATAAATAAAAATATCTAAATCAAAATAGTAAATTGGAATTGAGGCAACCATATATGACAGATCTTAACTTACCTTCTATTTTCGTGCCTTTAGTAGGTTTAGTATTTCCGGCAATTGCAATGTCTTCTTTATTTCTTTATGTCCAACAAAATAAGATTGTTTAGACCGCATGCCATGAGCACAAAATATGCTTTATCGGTTTATTTATATAAAAAGAATTTATTTATTGTGATCTGATCAAAGATGTATCCTTCTTTACACACAAAAAGAAAAATGAGGTTCTGCATGGATACATGGTATCTGCTTTGCATAAATATAAATATGTGTAACTTCGTAGAATTAAAGATATGATATATATTTTGTATATGATAAAAGAGTAAAACGTATCGACAAATACTTTTTTTAGAAAGTCAATGTATCTAACCAATTCAATGCATTACTCCACATTAGATGAATCCACATGTCATGGCAATAATGCTTAGCTAATGAAATCGATTTATTGAACTAGCCAAAAAGACAAAGAAAGATAAAGTCAAAGTTATTTAGAGTTTTCTATCAATTGCAATCGCATAGAACTAAACTAGATATTAGAATATGAATTGGCGATCAGAATCTATATGGGTAGAACTTATAAAGGGTTCACGAAAAACAAGCAATTTTTTTTGGTCCTGTCTTCTTTTTATGGGTTCTCTAGGATTTTTAGTGGTTGGGACTTCCAGTTATCTTGGTAAGAATTGGATATCCTTATTTCCTTCTCAACAAATTATTTTTTTTCCACAAGGTATCGTGATGTCTTTCTATGGAATCGCCGGTTTATTTATCAGTTCCTATTTGTGGTGTATCCTTTTTTGGAATGTAGGTAGTGGTTATGACCTATTCGATAGAAAAGAAGGAATAGTGTGCATTTTCCGTTGGGGCTTTCCTGGACGAAATCGGCGCATCTTCCTTCGCTTTTTGATTAGAGATATTCAATCAATCCGAATTCGAGTTCAAGAGGGTCCTTATCCCCGTCGTGTCCTTTATATCGACATCAAAGGTCAAGGGGTCATCCCCTTAACTCGTATTGATGATCATTTTTTGACTCCACGAGAAATTGAAAACAAAGCTGCCGAATTGGCCTATTTCTTACGTGTACCAATTGAAGTCTTTTGAAATGAATTGAAAAATGAATGAATAAAAAAAGAGAAACATTATAGTAAAAATACATTTCTAATGAAATTTTGTTTATTTGTCATTTTTCTTTTACTCCTTTTATTATGAATATGGAGGTGATTCAACTTACCTACAATAAAAAAACCCAAATTTTGGAATAACTAGAATTATATTATACTATAATATAATAACTAATAGTAAATCCAATAGTTAGGTATACTAAATCGAATAATAGTGGTTGGGTATACTATAATATAAATTGGATATGAATCTATAACAAAAGGATTTCCTACTTATTTTTATCAAGAATATACAGAAGGCCTTTTTTTTATTTAAAGTAAGTAAAGTCTTAGTATATCCAAAATCCAATATATATCTCAAAAGAATGATCTTATTGTCTTTAGGGCGGGCATAGGCATAATCCTTTTTTATTTTGCCTCTATTTTATATTCTTTCTATAGATCCACGAAAATAAATGGCATTTTTACACAAAAAGGTAAATAAATAATGAGTTAAATACTCTGGTATTCATTCATCAATTCAAAGAAATCTCATATAGAATCAAACCGGTTCATTACCAATTTCATTTATCCATTTTTACAGAGAAAAATGACAAAAAAGAGAGTATTGGCTTCTTTCCCATATCTTGCATCTATAATACTTTTAACCTGGTGGGTCTCTCTATCATTTACTACATATTTTGAACTTTTGATTACTAATTGGTTAAATACCAACCAATCAGAAACCTTCTTGAATCAGATTAAAGAGAAGGACATCCTAAAGATATTTATAGAATTAGAGGAACTGTTCCTGTTGGACGAAATGATAAAGGAATACCCAGAAATCCATATAGAAAAACTTCGTAGAGTAATACATAAGCAAACCATTCAATTGGTCAGAAAGCATAATGAATCTAATCTCCATATCTTTTTACATCTCTTGACAAATGGAATCTGTTTCGCGATTCTAACTGGTTATTTTCTTTTTGGTAATGAGAAACTTGTTGTTCTTAATTCTTGGGTTCAAGAATTTTTGCATAACTTAAGTGATACGATAAAGGCTTTTTCTATTCTTTTAATTACTGATTTATGGATTGGATTTCATTCGACCCATAGTTGGGAATTACTCATTGGTTCATTTTACAACGATTTTGGATTAGATCATAATGATCCAATTATATCTAGCCTTGTTTCCACTTTTCCAGTGATTTTAGATACAATTGTGAAATATTGGATCTTTCATTATTTGAATAAGGTATCTCCTTCACTTGTAGTCATTTATCATTCCATGAATGAATGAAGAATAAGTTTCGTTTATACCCTGATAGCGTGACGAATTATTCAACGTTTATTTGATATTGGAGAAACCCAATCTTTATATATTACTAGGATTTTTGTTATTTCTACTTGTTCAAGATATTCATCATTATAGTACAACTAAACCCTTTCTAAACTATTTACAGTACAATGCAGACTTGTAGATAGGAAACGAGATTAACTCCCTATCTAATTTATTGTAGAAATGTCAGTATCCATAATTGGACATGCAAAATAGAAATACTTTTTATTGCGTAAAAGAACAGATAACGCGATCCTTTTCTGTATTGATCATGATATACTTAATCACTGTGGCATCTATTGCAAATGCATATCCCATTTTTGCCCAGCAAGGTTATGAAAACCCGCGGGAAGCAACTGGGAGAATTGTGTGTGCCAATTGCCATTTAGCTAATAAGCCCGTGGATATTGAAGTTCCACAAGCGGTGCTTCCTGATACTGTATTTGAAGCAGTTGTTCAAATTCCTTATGATATGCAATTGAAACAAGTTCTTGCTAATGGTAAAAAAGGGGGTTTGAATGTGGGTGCTGTTCTTATTTTACCCGAAGGATTTGAATTAGCTCCTTCCGATCGTATTTCTCCTGAGTTAAAAGAAAAGATAGGAAATCTTTCTTTTCAGAGTTATCGTCCCAATAAAAAAAATATTATTGTGATAGGTCCTGTTCCCGGTCAGAAATATAGTGAGATTGTCTTTCCGATTCTTTCCCCCGACCCTGCTACAAAGAAAGATATTCATTTTTTAAAATATCCAATATATGTAGGTGGAAATAGGGGAAGGGGACAGGTTTATCCTGATGGGAGCAAGAGTAATAATACAGTCTATAATGCTACCTCAACGGGTATAGTAAGCAAAATAGTGCGTAAAGAAAAAGGGGGGTATGAAATCACAATAGTGGATGGATTGGATGAACGTCAAGTGGTTGATATTATACCTTCAGGTCCAGAACTTCTTGTTTCCGAGGGTGAATCCATTAAGCTTGATCAACCATTAACAAGTAATCCAAATGTAGGAGGATTTGGTCAAGGAGATGCCGAAATCGTGCTTCAAGATCCATTACGCGTCCAAGGCCTTTTATTATTCTTTGCATCTGTTGTTTTGGCACAAGTTTTTTTGGTTCTCAAAAAGAAACAGTTTGAAAAGGTTCAGTTGTACGAATTGAATTTTTAGTCTTATAATAAAGTTTCAAGTTAGTAATCATTGTTGATTTATTGTCGATCGAGACAACTATGTATATGTATGATCAAGAGATTCTGTAAATCCATTTTTATTAATAGGTACTAGAGTAAATCTACAAATAAATGATAAAATGAGATATAAAATAAGATAATTGCAGAGAAAAAGAAGAGAAAAATTAAAAGAATGAATTCTTTTAGGAGAAATCTGGTATCTTCCTAATACTTTATTCGGCACAAAAAAAGGGGACTTTTTTTGTGCCTATTTTTCTTCTATTCATTTTATATTAATATTAATTAAACAGATAATCATATGTCTAAAAGATTATTTTTTTAGTTTGATAAAAATTCCTTTGTTTTACAATGAAAAATGAAGAAGGAGTAATGGACAAACAAAGGTAAAATAGGATGCTTTTTTTTTTGAACAAATAATAAGCTTGTTTAACATTCGAGCAAAGATTCTGTTTTTTCGTTTCTAAACAAAAGGGAATCTTTTTCTTAGGTTAATTGGATAACTAATCCTTTTATAAATTATTCATAGATTCGCGTTTTTTCATAAGGGTAATAACTCCGTTCCGCGGGCCCAGGCTCTTTCCATTATAATTTGGTAATGGAAAAGGAGAGCAAAGACCCGCTAAATGATTACTTTTTAATGTTTATAATCTGAGCCATCTTACTACTATAAAGATGAACCTAACCCAGAATATGAACCGTAAAAGAAAACACCTATTAAACCGATTACAAGAATACCAGTTACAGTACCTATCAGCCAAAGGGGAATCCTTCCAGTAGTATCGGCCATTTTCCCTACTTTCCTCCACATTTGATCGAGTAGTCATGCTAAAGACAAAAACAGTCATAAATAATTATGAGGATGGTATCTTTCCAAATTGGATAATAGAATTTCTACGATTTTTTTCTCTCAATTAAAAAAATAATTGGAAAATAAAACGGCAAGTACAAAAATGAGTAATAAACCCCAGTATAGACTGGTACGATTCAATTCCACACTTTGTTCATTCGGATTGGATTGTGTCATAGCTCTATAATTCTATAATTGGAATTAGGTTTATCGTTGGATGAACTGCATTGCTGATATTGATCCCAAAAAAGAAACGGTAGGTACAGCTAATCCGTGAACAGCTAGCCATCGTACTGTAAAAATTGGATAGGTTCGATCTATGGTCATTCAAGGCCTCCTAAAAAGATCTGCTAAATTCATCGAGTTGTTCCAAAGAATCAAAACGGCCAGTGATTAATGGAATTCCTTGTCGACTTTCCGTGAAATATTCATTTGGCCGGGGACTTCCAAACACGTCGTAAGCTAAACCTGTACTGACGAATAACCAACCCGCAATGAATAGGGAAGGTATAGTAATACTGTGAATAACCCAATAGCGAATACTAGTAATAATATCAGCAAAAGAACGTTCTCCCGTGCTTCCAGACATGCTGAGCTCCACTAATTTTTTTACATTCGAAGAGAGGAATTGATTCAGTGAAAGATGGGATCAGTAAATAGAAAGAAAATTTACTAATATTTCCTCTTTGTGAGATCGTCCATTTTGTACCAAAGGTGCTTGTGAGTATACCGAATTAGTATAACTATCCTTCCTCTGGCACAGCAACGCAGTTTTGACCGGTACCAATATTTTGCACAATTCTTTGTTTTTGCTCTTTTGTTATAGCTAAATTCAGTAGATCAATAGGAAGATAAATAAGGATTTCTTTGATTGGTTTGAGAATCCTTCTGTCATTCCATTTGAATATATTGGTAAAAAAGAAATCATTTATGATTAGGGGTTTTGCATAAATCCTAAAAAAAGAATTAGATTTCATTAGTTCATTAGATATAATTGGAAATCTATGTATTTATCTTTGGTTAAATGCATTTTAAGTTAACGAATGAAGTAATTCAATTGCCTAATTACTTAATTTCCTACTATACTGAATGCAATAAGTTTCAATAATTCATAATAATAAGATCATTTGTCCCCAGAAATGGACTAAACGGCTTCCATAAAGATAGAGGTGATTCTAAATTATTTTACTTTTACAATTTCTTTTGTAAATTTTTTTGTTTATTTTGAATTGTGTACAAGATTGGTTAATGGAACAGCCAATGAATCCTTTTCGTCTATTGTATTCTATTTTGTTATGGAAGCCTATATAGGAATCATTTATCTTTCATTTTAAATAAACTAATTGGATGACTGGAATGGGTTTTTCTTAATATTAAAAAAAGGAAGGAAACTGTCGCTTAGGTAAGTGTTTTATTAACATATGTAATAAAAAAATACATTGAATTTCTCCCCTGGCATTTTCATGCTTACTATAACTAGCTATTTTGGGTTTCTACTAGCTGCTTTAACTATAACCTTAACTCTCTTTATTGGGTTAAACAAGATACGATTTATTTGAAATCGTGAATGAATAATTCTAAACAATTTTTATATAGAATTCTATTTGAACTTTTCTGAGTTATTGAAATTAACTAATAATACATATTAATATGTAGGTATAGATAGATTTTACCCTTTTTACCCTTGGGACAAACCAAAATGATTGAAGTTTTTCTATTTGGAATCGTCTTAGGCCTTATTCCTATTACTTTAGCAGGATTATTTGTTACTGCCTATTTACAATACAAACGTGGTGATCAGTTGGATCTCTAGTTGAGTAATATTGATTTTTTTGGATTGACTTATTCTCCGTAGTAAGTCCAATTCTGGTTGCAATGCTACTATTTTGAGTAAGCTCTTTGTTATTTTGAATTCGATCTAAAATAGACGGAATCACGCTCTGTAGGATTTGAACCTACGACATCGGGTTTTGGAGACCCGCGTTCTACCAAACTGAACTAAGAGCGCTTGCAAAATAAATGACTCCGACTGTATTTCACGTAGAGTATAAAAAAAATAAAAGAAAATCTCTCATGGAAATGGATCATAATGACTTCCTTGTTACTCCTTATAAGATTAAGTAGCAATAGGTAGGGATGACAGGATTTGAACCCGTGACATTTTGTACCCAAAACAAACGCGCTACCAAGCTGCGCTACATCCCTTTTAATCCATTTTGTACAGTGTCATTATACAAAATCCTTTTACCGTTTTCTAGATGGTTATTTTTTTATTCATTCTTTTTCTTTGTATACAATATAAAATCTTTTTTCGGTTTGACCCAATTAAAGAAGGGAGTGATATACATCCAAAATACAATCTAGCATTTAAAAGTAAAAGAGAAATGATTGTCTATTGGATTGAGTATCTTTTCTATTTTCAGGGAGAAGAGCTCCTAGAGATTTAGTGTTTCATTCATTGTACATTACATATATATTTTAATTTTATGGAATAATTCCAGGTATAAATAAAAAAAGGATCTTGAACTACAACAACTGACCATATATGTATTTTTTTTGAATAAAGAAAGGAGGATTTTCAATGCGAGATATAAAAACATATCTTTCCGTAGCACCTGTGCTAAGTACTCTATGGTTTGGGGCCTTGGCAGGCCTATTGATAGAAATTAATCGTTTATTCCCAGATGCTTTGTTTTTTCCTTTTTTTTCATTCTAGTTTAAAATGAAACTAAACTAATGGATAGTTAAAAAAATGAGTTAGAAAAAATTGTATTACTTAATTATTTATATTTATCCATTTTTGATTATAGAATGTAAACCCCAATTCATTTCAAATGACTTTTTATAATTTCATTTAGTATATTCTTTTTTTTATTTTTATTGTTTGAGTTGATTAGCTAATTGGGATTGATTTCATTTTACTATTTTTTTAAATGCATATTTTATTAATTAAATAATGACTTTATATATTTATATATTATATAAAAAAGGAAAGTAAAACATATTGATAAATGCGGTTAGTAATTTGAATTATGATTTTTCTATTGAATTTAAGTAAAAATGGAAGAGTTACGGCAAATAAGTCAAAAGTATAAAGGAGGTGCTTATGGCCAAAGGGAGGGGTGTTAGAGTCCGAGTTATGTTGGAATGTACTGGTTGTGCTCAAAAAGATTTCAATCTCAAAAAGGTATCGCCGGGTATTTCTAGATATATTACTCAAAAGAATCGCCACAACACACCTAGTCGATTAGAATTGAAAAAATTCTGTCGTTATTGTAACAAGCATACAATTCATGGAGAAATCAAGAAATAGATCAATGTAAATGCCGAGCATCCTTTATTCGGTGATTCAAAAAAGAACAGAACTCATATATTAACTAAAGGGTAAGAACTAATCAATTAATAAAATGAATAACTAATAAATGAGTTATTATATTCATACAAATACAAAAAGAGAACCTATTTCAGTTGGATCTGAAATGATAATAAAATTAAGGTAAGTAAGCTATTTTAATAGATAAGGAAGAACCTATGGATAAATACAAGCAACCTTTTCGTAAATACAAAAGATCTTTGCGTAGGCGTTTACCCCCCATTGGAGCAGGGGATCAAATCGATTATAGAAACATGAGTTTAATTAGTCGATTTATTAGTGAACAAGGAAAAATATTATCTCGACGAATAAATAAATTAACCTTGAAACAACAACGATTAATTACTATTGCTATCAAGCAAGCTCGTATCTTATCCTTATTACCTTTCCTTAATAATGATAAACAATTTGAGAGAGTTGAGTCGACTTCCAGAATTACTAGTTCTCGAACCAGAAAGAAATAGGTAATTCTCCAATTCCAATTGCCTAAAGATTTTAATTATTCCAATTCCGATTAGAATTACATTTCACTTTTGATTTTTTTTTTTTTTTAAATGTTCGTTCATTTATACTAATTATATTAATAGTAATTACATTAATTGGAATTTCTTTTTATTTTATTCTTTCTATTTCCCGGAGTTCTGTCTCCGGGGAATTCCGTTTCAACCATTCCTGTATGTATATTATACTTGACAATCTAATCTCTTATTGGATGATCTTATTGGAAATCATGTAAAGACAATTCTTATTGGATATAGCAATTTGCGCAAGTATTTTTCGATTAATAAGCAATTGCTTTTTATACAGATTGTTTATAAACCTACTATAACTATGAAATATCCTATTTTCACGAATTACTGCATTTATCCGAGTAATCCATAAACGGCGAAAATCTCTCTTTTGCCTACCTCTATCTCTATGAGATGAAACCAAAGCTCTCATTTTCTGTTGAGTAATCGTTCGAGTCAGTCTGGAATGAGCCCCTCTAAAAGTTGATGCAAATAAACGAATTTTTGTTCTACGTCTCCGAGCTGTATACCCTCGTTTAACTCTGGTCATTGAAGAAGATTGAACCTTAATGAATAACTAATTGACTCTTCTTTTTTCAGTTATTCTTTTTTCTTTACCCATTAATAACAAAACGGATTCTTCCAATGTATAAAATAGTAATTCCAATGGCGTTTCTTTTGCTACTATAACTTTCCCAACCACATTTTCTTTTTGATTCCACTGATTTAAGTTCAGTTATTTATTATTTTATCTGGAAATAAAAAAGGAGAATGGAATGGTACTAAAAAAATGGTGGGTTCCTTCGTTTCTATGGCTACCTCTTAAACAGTAAGGTCCTCTCTATACACCGGAGCTCCTTTTTTACAATTTTGTTAAATATTATTGTGAACTTGCATAGTTCACAAGATTTTGCTCTACCTATTCATTATAAAGTAATCCATCTTTTCACAATAAATCAGAGTTTTTGTACAGTGACGGCATTTTTTTAGGAAAGTTGGCTAGGTAGCTGACCCTCTGAATCCGTTCTTGCAAGAAAGCCCTTTCACTCTTTCTTAGTACTATTTAATCCGCTTAATGGATAACTATTTGCTACCAATGGTAATTATTGCACTAATATAAACCATAAATTCAATATATCATATAATCCATTTCATATGTATACCATAGAGATCTTTGATCCTACGGATTATTCTATTAGTACTTTTTCTTTTATTTATATTTGTAAATGTAAAAAGATCTTTTATTTCTTCGGACTTATAATCTTATCTGAACGAGTCGCCCATACACCCTAGTACATGTTCCTCTACGCTGAGGACATCCTTTAAGAGCAGGAGATTTTGTAACATTTCTTATTGGCTGTCTTGCGTTTCTAATAAGCTGTTTAATAGTTGGCATATCGGATGTATATATAATAAAATGGATTGGTTTAGATCGATCTTAACCCGATCTTTAGTTATTCCATCATAAATTAAATGAAATTGGTATTCTTTTTTGAAATCGATTTATACTTCATTATTTTCATCTGCTACAAGATCGACAATTCCGTGAGCTTGGGCTTCTGTTGCTGACATAAAAATATCCCTTTCCATGTCTTCGGATATTACCCATAAGGGTTTGCCCGTTCTTTGTACATAAATCTTTGTAAGGGTTTCACGAAGTTTTAGTAGTTCTTCCGCTTCCAAGAAAAAATCACCTGTTTGTGCTTCATAAAATGAACTAGCAGGTTGGTGAATCATAACCCTAATTTATTTAGATAATAGCATGAACAGTTCTCTGGTAAAAAAATAATAAAAAAATCCGAATAAAGTAAACAATGAAATTCAATTAAACAACCGTACGTGCATCTTTTGTTCATTGCATACGGCTCTGCAATGGAATTGATTTTTGTCTCTTCTTTTATTCTTAATATGAAAAACCCATTTGATCCAAATTGGTAAATGATCCACTTACCACCCTTTTTTTCATAAATCTAAATAATCTACTAAAAATACTATGAGGGTTCAATTACTATATATATCTATTTATCTTTTATCTTGTATTCTATTTAGCAATCCCAAAGTGTCTTTATGATATAATCCAATCCAATAAATAAAAAGAGAAATCCTTTGTTTTATAAAAAATAAGGATTCTTTTGATGTGAAAAAAGAAAAAGACATTTTTGTGACGCTATAATTTCCGATATAACGGATTAAACAAAAAAGAATCCTTTTTCATACTACTAGTTCGATATCACATTGTATTTTAGAAAAGAACAATAATGCGTAGTGTTTTTTTGTTTTGTTCATATCGAACTCGGATTGCCATGCTATTATTACTTATTTTTCTATTTATAATCAATGTGGCGAAGGCATAGTTTTCTTTTTTCTTTTACAATTTGAAATAAAAACTCATTGACGCCAAGCGTGAGGAAATGCTAGACGTTTGGTAATTTCTCCTCCAACTAGAACGAAAGATCCCATTGACGCGGCTAATCCTATGCATATTGTATGTACATCAGGTGGCACAAATTGCATAGTATCATAAACGGCTAGCCCAGGTATTACCCATCCGCCGGGGGAGTTTATAAACAAATAAAGGTCTTTGGTTTCATCTTCTAAACTGAGATATACCATGAGACCCACAAGTTGATTAGAAATCTCGTTATCGACTTCTTGTCCTAAAAAAAGTAATCTTTCTCGATAAAGTCGGTTGATTAGGAAAAATTTGTATCCTTTGGGAGAACCCTACATGCACTTTTTAATGCATAAAGTTCAAAAAAATGGCGAAAAAAGAATCAATGTCTTGATTATAGTTTGATTTCTTTTTTCCTTAACGCTAATGCAACAGTCATGCAATTTTTCTAGCATATATCATTCCACAATCCAATTAGAGACGTTTTTGACTCTTTGAACTATAAAAAAAGAATTTACTGAACTTATTCCATTAACATTTCATTGATGCATTGTTTCATCGAAATGCAAATCCCGATGGTATTTTCTTGTTTCTATATTGGTCCTTTTCCTTTTTTAGGTTTACGGTCTACTTCGGGAAAATAAAAATATCTGTTAAAATGGGATTTGCACATATAGAGAAAATCCTCTGAATACCCTATTGTTGTTTGAATTTATCTTTTGTTTTTTCACTTATTTCCTTTAACGATAAAATTAGTTGATATATTCAACATACTATTTATTCTCTTAGTAAGCAATTTTTTACTATACTATAGTAAGTATAATAATCTTTTATGATACAAGTGGTAATCGGACATATAGTATTCCTTTTTTAAAAATCTTGTATTTTCTAAACGAAGCCTGGATACTTTATCCATCCAAGGAAACCATCAATTGGAATTGGTATAAATTCAAAACAGGGATCCCCTTATAAATGGATTTCATTGCACTTCACGCTCATAAAGATGGATTCAATCCAATATTTCTTCGGTGAAATCGAAGATATCTCTATTGAGAGAGAAAACGGGTAAATCCCATAAGACCCAATATGCCTGACAAGTCGCATTATATGTCAACCCAAGCTGCATCTTCCTCTCCGGGACTCCGAAAAGGTACTTTTGGAACACCAATGGGCATAAAATGAAAGAAAAAAATAAATAATATACTTTACTTTAATATGGAAACGTAATAATGAATTAACAAATTGTCAAATGTTACATTGTAAAAATAATAAGGATAAAGGGGTTTTTATTGTCTTTATGATTTTTTATTTATTTTATTGTTGTTCTTGTATCCTATTTGTTTGATACAAAGATTGAGAAGTTTATAAATCAACTGAATACAAAATAGAAAAACAAGGTCACGAAAGTTTTATGCAAAGGATTTCCCATTGCATATTGAGACTGATCGAGTATAAAATAAATCTGCTTATGTTTGTTTTTAGGAATCCAATTGTTCCATTAATTAACTCTTTCTTATACAGAATTCACGGTAAGGGTTAGGTATTTAGTATATAAATATAGATTTACAATGTGATAAAATCAATTGATGTTTATTTATCTTTGATAAAGGGGTATTTCCATGGGGTTGCCTTGGTATCGTGTTCATACTGTTGTATTGAATGATCCTGGTCGATTGATTTCTGTTCATATAATGCATACAGCTTTAGTTTCAGGTTGGGCTGGTTCGATGGCTTTATATGAATTAGCAGTTTTTGATCCTTCGGACCCCATTCTTGATCCAATGTGGAGACAGGGTATGTTTGTTATACCCTTCATGACTCGTTTAGGAATAACCAATTCTTGGGGTGGATGGAGTATCTCAGGAGGAAGTATAACAAATCCTGGTATTTGGAGTTATGAAGGCGTCGCAGCGGCACATATTGTTTTTTCGGGCTTGTGCTTCTTGGCAGCTATTTGGCATTGGGTTTATTGGGACTTATCAATATTTTCTGACGAACGGACGGGAAAACCTGTTTTGGATTTGCCAAAGATCTTTGGAATTCATTTATTTCTTTCAGGACTAGCTTGCTTTGGTTTTGGTGCATTTCATGTAACAGGTTTGTATGGTCCGGGAATATGGGTATCTGATCCTTATGGGCTGACTGGAAAAGTACAAGCCGTAAATCCATCATGGGGAGCGGAAGGCTTTGATCCCTTCGTTTCAGGAGGAATAGCCTCTCATCATATCGCAGCGGGCACGTTGGGTATATTAGCGGGTTTATTCCATCTTAGTGTCCGCCCTCCTCAACGTTTATACAAGGGATTACGCATGGGCAATATTGAAACTGTACTTTCCAGTAGTATCGCTGCTGTTTTTTTTGCAGCTTTTGTTGTTGCTGGAACTATGTGGTACGGTTCAGCAACGACTCCCATCGAATTATTTGGTCCTACTCGTTATCAGTGGGATCAGGGATACTTTCAACAAGAAATATATCGAAGAGTTAGTAGTGAATTAGCTGAAAATCGTAGTTTATCGGAAGCTTGGTCTAAAATTCCTGAAAAATTAGCTTTTTATGATTATATTGGTAATAATCCAGCTAAGGGAGGGTTGTTCCGGGCAGGTTCGATGGATAATGGTGATGGGATAGCTGTTGGATGGTTAGGTCACCCCGTTTTTAGAGATAAGGAAGGTCATGAACTTTTTGTGCGCCGTATGCCTACTTTTTTTGAAACATTTCCAGTAGTTTTGGTAGATAAAGATGGAATTGTGAGAGCCGATGTACCTTTTAGAAGAGCAGAATCCAAATATAGCGTTGAACAAGTAGGTGTAACAGTTGAGTTCTATGGGGGTGAACTTAATGGAATAAGTTATTCTGATCCCGCTACTGTGAAAAAATATGCTCGACGCGCACAATTGGGGGAAATTTTTGAATTGGATCGAGCTACTTTAAAATCGGATGGTGTTTTTAGAAGCAGTCCAAGGGGCTGGTTCACTTTTGGACATGCTACGTTTGCTTTGCTCTTCTTTTTTGGACATATTTGGCATGGAGCTAGAACCTTGTTTCGAGATGTTTTTGCTGGTATTGATCCAGATTTGGATGCTCAAGTGGAATTTGGAACATTCCAAAAGGTTGGAGATCCAACTACAAGGAGACAAGCAGTATAGCAGTATGATAGACTCTTTGCTTGTTTTTTGATCTATTTCATATGTAACATTTTTTATTGTTATTTATTTTTTCATCTTGAATATAAGAATAACCATTTTTAAAAATTATTGATTATTTCAATAACCGCTTTTTCTTTGACTCTTTTTATTCACTTCTAATATATATTCTATTGTCCTATGAATGAGTAGGTGTGGAAGCTATAATTGTAAACCACGATGGAATCTATGGAAGCATTGGTTTATACATTCCTTTTGGTATCTACTTTAGGGATAATCTTTTTCGCTATCTTTTTTCGAGAACCTCCTAAGGTTCCGACTAAAAAAATGAAATAATCGTTCAAATAAAAGTAATGAAATTGAAGTAAGGGGTCTTCCACTCCAATGTGATTGGTCGACCCCTTACTTCAATTAGTCTCCGTGTTCTTCGAAAGGATCTCTTAATTGTTGAGAGGGTTGCCCAAAAGCAGTATATAAAGCGTACCCAGTAAAACTTACAAGTAAACCAGATATGAAAATGGCGAATAAAGTGGCTGTTTCCATTTTTTAATCAATTTTTTTCAAGTAATAATTGTAATGGATTCACAATGAGACCGTTTATTTACAACTACAACAGAATAGCATACAAAGTCAACCGATCTCAATCAATCATTAAATAAAATTTATGGCTACACAAACCGTTGAGGATAGTTCTCGATCTAGGTCAAAATCAACTTCTGCAGGTAGTTTATTGAAACCTCTGAATTCGGAATATGGTAAAGTAGCTCCCGGTTGGGGGACTACACCACTTATGGGAGTCGCAATGGGTCTATTTGCAGTATTCCTATCCATTATTTTAGAAATTTACAATTCTTCTGTTTTATTAGATGGACTTTCCACAAATTAGTTTTTTAAGATTACGAACTCTGAAGTCATAAGACATAAGATAAACTTATATAAAATCAAACCTATTTTACTTATCATTTTTATTCTTAGATATTGTGGTAGTTCGACTGTGAAATTTATTATTTTGAGTTTCGGAATATGAGTGTGTGACTTGGCATAATTGATCCTATTGATAATATATAGAACGGACCTATTATCCCTATCAAGATAATTCTACTTTGTCGGATATTTACTTGAACTTGAATATCTGGAACACAAAATCTATCCAATAGATCCATCAAAGAATTATATGAACTATGATTTATATCTCTTTATTTAGACCTCGCAACCGAATTTGACGAAATTACAATAGGTATTTAAAAATAGAACGAATGTTATTCATTCATTTCAATTGATTGTTACTATTGTTACAGAATGGCAATTCTTTTATAGATCTCGTTGAGTTTGAGTTCTTTCTTCCATTCATTTTATAAGTTATCATGAAGGGGTTCTTACTCAGAGAACTTTTGTTGGACTAAATTATCGGGGTGCTAATATGAATCTGAGGTTTAAATTTCAATTGATTCATAGGAATTCAACAAGATAATTCCTATCAGTAATAAAAAAAACACAATAAATATAAATCAGTTGTCAAAATATTTTTGTATTTCTATTAAAAATGAAGATTCCATAGGGAAAGAAGAGAATATTCAAGAGGTCTGTAATGTAATAATACAACCAAGATAAGGAAAGACAGATAAGCCTACTTGATCTTTTTTGGCATTATCCTAACAAAGAAACAATTCCGGATTTTTTTATTCCATCTCTGCAACGGCAGGTGGATTCCCTAGATTGATTATGCAGTTTTGAAATTCATCTTTATGCCGGATAGATTCGTTGAAATTGGAATTTGTGTGTTTTTGTTTGAGCCGTATGAGATGAAATTTTCATATACGGTTCTAAGAGGGGGATTCCTTTGGGTAACCTATCTCAATAAAGTATATGATTGGTTTGAGGAACGTCTCGAGATTCAAGCAATTGCAGATGATATAACTAGTAAATATGTTCCGCCTCATGTAAACATCTTTTATTGTTTAGGAGGAATCACACTTACTTGTTTTCTAGTCCAAGTTGCTACTGGTTTTGCTATGACTTTTTATTATCGTCCAACCGTTACGGAGGCTTTTTCTTCTGTTCAATACATAATGACTGAGGCCAACTTTGGTTGGTTAATTCGATCCGTTCATCGATGGTCAGCAAGTATGATGGTTCTCATGATGATTCTGCACGTATTTCGTGTGTATCTTACGGGCGGATTTAAAAAACCTCGTGAATTAACTTGGGTCACTGGTGTGGTTTTGGCTGTATTGACTGCATCTTTTGGTGTAACTGGTTATTCTTTACCTTGGGATCAAATTGGTTATTGGGCAGTAAAAATCGTAACAGGTGTACCTGAAGCTATTCCTGTAATAGGATCACCTTTAGTAGAATTATTGCGCGGAAGTGCTAGTGTGGGTCAATCCACTTTGACTCGTTTTTACAGTTTACACACTTTTGTGTTGCCTCTTCTCACTGCTGTATTTATGTTAATGCACTTTCTAATGATACGTAAGCAAGGTATTTCTGGTCCCTTATAGAAAATAAAGATCGTCAAGATTTAAATATTACAATTCGTTATAGTAGATATTTTGAATTATTTCATATTGGGAAGGACAATAGTATTTCATTGCTACAAATATAGATTATTTATTTAACAATAATACATGTTTTTTGGATACTTTTCTTCAACTCTTCCATATTATTCTACTTTGGATTTGATATGAATATGATATGAATAGTTGAAGTGAATTTTAAGAAAATAAGGACGGATTATGGGAGTGTGTGACTTGAACTATCCATTTTGCTATGTAGATATATTATTTTATCTGCTACATTGGAATTTACAGCCAAATGTGTCTCTGCATCCAATCCAATCAATATATATGTGCCCTGTGACATAGGTTAGGCCGGTTATCTTGCGGAGAATCTTTTCTATGATCCTGTCAAAATCTTTTTATTTTATATTTTCTTTATTATAGGCTTCGTCAAATCCGTAGACCATAGAATAGTAATAGAAAAATCATGCTACAATTTGATGAAATCGGGCTTCTTTAATTCTGTACTTAGATTACTATTTTACTTTTAAGATATTCTATAGTTTTTCTTATTCTTATATATCGTATAGGTTTTAATCGCTTTAGTTGGAAAATGCATGCATTTCCTTTGCATTGATTATAATCTATTTTATTATCGGAGTAAAAGATAGGATCTAAGGAAAAGCATAGATCAAATTGTTGAGTAACAAGAAAATATTTTGGTTTGGACATAATGCAAGTAATAGAATAGAGATTGGGGAGATAAGAAAAAATCTAGATACATGAGACAATCCAAAAAGCAATTGATCATGATCAAATAATTTAAGCCCGCTTGGATATTGAGCATTTACGTATATAATTGGAAAATTTCTACTTAGGAACGGAAAATGCAATTAGAGAAATATTTTCTTACCTAGAATAATTATAACCATTGTTACATTGTTTTATTCTCTTTTATCTATTTTGCATAGTTCAAGTTTTTCTGTACTTTATTTGATTATTGCTCGAGCCGGATGATAACAAATGATCATGTCCGGTTCCTTTGGGGGATGAATTTTTATGAATTCGCCTATCCAAATAACAAAAAAACCTGATTTAAACGATCCTGTATTAAGATCCAAATTGGCTAAAGGGATGGGTCATAATTATTATGGGGAACCTGCGTGGCCTAATGATCTTTTATATATTTTTCCAGTAGTTATTTTAGGTACTATTGCATGCAACGTAGGTTTAGCGGTTCTAGAACCATCCATGATTGGTGAACCTGCAGATCCTTTTGCAACTCCTTTGGAGATATTACCTGAATGGTACTTCTTTCCCGTATTTCAAATACTTCGCACAGTACCCAATAAATTATTGGGTGTTCTTTTAATGGTTTCGGTACCAACTGGGTTATTGACAGTACCTTTTTTGGAGAATGTGAATAAATTTCAAAATCCCTTTCGTCGACCAGTAGCCACAACGGTTTTTTTGATCGGTACTATAGTAGCTCTTTGGTTAGGTATTGGAGCAACCTTACCTATTGATAAGTCGTTAACCTTAGGACTTTTTTAGTTCTTTTGCAAATTCATTGAATCATGAAATACCATGGTGTAGGTATCTAAAGAAATAGTTACTTTACAGTAAAGCTTCTCTAGATACTACAAATTGTCATTTTATTATATCATTTTATTATAATCTATTCCACATACTTTAGTGCGCGATAAATAAAACCACATATCTTTTGTATTTTCTTGAATTATTTTTTCTTATTTATTCCAATTTGCATTAGTAATTATAAAATGGTAAAAAAAGGACAGTAACCCATTTAAAATGAAAAATTATTCTTAGGTAAATTCATTTTAAAAAGTTTATTTAGAGTTTCCAATATTTTTTTTTCATCTTCCATGCAAAAAGATTCGATTTTCCTAAGCTCTTCTGGATTCTTATTCAAAAGGTCAAATAATGTATTTATATTGGACCTTTTAAGTAAATTATACATCTTGGAAGGCAATTCTAATTGGTCAATAAAAATACAATTCAAAGGAATTTCATTTTTGTTTTTCGTAAATCTTTTTTGAAATGTGACAAACGGTGAAGTAAATCTATTGTTCTTTTCTTCGATATTTATGTCATCTTCCTCCACATGGAGAAACGGAATAAATAAATCAATCAAATTACGCGAAGCCTCATAAAGTGCTTCCTTAGGAGTTAAACTCCCATTGGTCCATATTTCTATAAAAAGAACTTCTTTTTTTTCGTTTCCATAAGAATGAATACTATAATTCACATTTCGAACTGGCATGTATACAGCATCTATCGGATAACCTTTATCTTTATCGTTTTTTGTGGATTCCCTATGATATCCACGATCTTTCTTGATTTTTAATCCAATACACAAATCAATTGGTTCCGTTAGGTTAGCTATATATTGCGTCGTGTCAACCATTTGCACGGAAGAAGGTAAGATGATATCTTGAGCAGTTACGCATCTAGGACCTCTGACACAAATGGATGCATCACTAACTCCATAAAGATTGCTTTTTAATACAATTTCTTTCAAATTAAGTAAGATCTCATGTACTGATTCTTCAATACCTTTTATTGTAGAATATTGATGTGGTAATTCCTCAGATTTTGCACGTATGATGCATGTCCCTTCTATCTCTCCAAGTAAAGCCCGTCGCATTGCAATACCTATGGTATCAGCTTGACCTTTCCTAAGTGGGGACAAAAAGAAACGACCATAATAAAGACGTTTACTGTCTATTCTTGATTCAACACACTTCCACTGTATTGTTCGAGTGAGTCCTGTTACTTCCTTTCGAACCATACTAATTTTTTTATGATGTAATTATTTATTTTATTTCTCTTGAAATTATTTTCATTCGAATTTCTACACACGTCTTTTTTTAGGAGGTCGACATCCATTATGTGGCATAGGTGTTACATCACGTACATAACTTAAGAGAATACCACTTCTACGAATGGCTCGCAATGCTGCATCTCTTCCAAGACCAGGCCCTTTTATCATAACTTCTGCTCGTTGCATACCCTGATCTAAAACGGTACGAATAGCATTTACTACTGCAGCTTGCGCTGCATAGGGTGTTCCCCTTCTTGTGCCCTTAAAACCAGAAGTACCAGAGGAAGCCCAAGAAACCACCCGACCCCGTATATCCGTAACCGTTATAATAGTATTGTTGAAACTTGCTTGAACATGAATAATTCCTTTTGGTATTCTACGTCCATTCTTACGGAAATCAATACGCCCATTTCTACGTGAATGATTTTTTTGCATGATTTTTTTTATCATATTTTAGCATCTTATAAAAGAAATCTGATTAAGAAATAGATTTGATACATAAAGAGAAGATATGGAAATATACATTTATTGGGAAAATACAGCCTGCATTCTGTACTTTATTTTGTATTTATTTTAATTTACCTATTCAAAGGTAAGGTTCTTTTTTGGAAAGACTATCCTTGTCTTTGTTTGTGCTTTGGATTAGAACAAATTACTATAATTCGTCCACGCCTACGGATTAATCGACATTTTTCACAAATTTTACGAACAGAAGCTCTTATTTTCATATTTATTATATTATAATATTATTTTTGTTTGAAAAAAAACTTATTCCATTTTTTTTTTACTTTATTTTTGAAATCTAGAGTTTGATTTTAACTTCAGAGAAAGAATCTAATTATTCACATCTTTGGTGCGAAGTCTATAAATGATGCGTCCCCTAGTTGAATCATAACGACTTAGTTCAATTTTTACTTTATCCCCTGGTAATATTCGTATAAAGCTGCGTCGAATCCTTCCTGAAACGTATCCTAAAATAAGATCTTTATTATCTAAAAGGACTCGGAACATACCATTGGGAAGTGATTCAGTAATTAAACCCTCATGAATTAATTTTTGTTCTTTCATTCCTTTTATTTGAAGTATCAATTAAATGGAGGAAGCGCTATATCTTTTTTTAATTTTTACTTTTAAAAACTCGAGATAAAATGAAGACGAAGGTATTGGAAGAAATAATTACCATATATAACATATAATTTCTCCCCCAATTCGCTGCAGTCGAGCTTCTCGATCTGTCATTATACCACGAGAAGTTGAAAGAATGACAATTCCTATTCCACTTAGAATCTTAGGAATTCTTTGATAGTTGGAATAAATTCTTAAGCCGGGTCGGCTGATACGCTTTAATACAGTTCTAGCTTTATATATTTCTTTTTGAGTCTTTCTATATGGTAGAGTTAAAACAAAAAAGGATTTATTATTTTTCTCATGTTTACGAATATTTTCAATAAAGCCTTCTCGTAGAAGTATTTCTATAATGTTTTTAGTAAGATTTGTCGATGCTACTTGCACTGTTCTTTTTTGATTCATGTCAGCATTTCTTATAGAAGTTATTAGATTAGCAATAGTGTCCTTACCCATAAAAAACTATGTATTTCTCCCCATTTAGATGTAATCAACATGCTCTCTTTTTTATTTATTCTAAAGTAGATATACGTGAGATGAAAATGGACTCATTTTTCTAATCTATTTATTTTTTTGAACTCATTTGTAGTAGTTTTTTATGGTAACAATTTTTTATAATACTTCAGGAGCTAATGAAACTATTTTAGTAAAGTTCAACTGCCTTAATTCTCGAGCGATCGCTCCAAAAATCCGGGTTCCTTTTGGATTTCCCTCTTGATCAATGACAACGGCTGCATTGTCAGTATAGCATATTATCATACCGTTTTCTCGTTTGAGTTCTTTACATGTACGTACGATTACGGCTCTAATAACTTCGGATCTTTCTAGAGGCATATTAGGAACTGCTTCTTTAATTACAGCAACAATAACATTACCGATATGCGCATATTGCTGATTACCAACTCCTATGATTCGAATACACATCAATTTTCGAGCTCCACTGTTATCTGCTACATTCAAAATTGTCTGAGGTTTAATCATATATTTTTTCATACAAAAGGATGAAATAAGAAAGAAATATTAATATTTTCTGTCCAGAAATGGTTTAATCATTCATCCTAAATCTTTCGTTTTTTATATATCCTTATACTGAAATAATAAATTGAGTTCGTATAGGCATTTTGCGCGCCGCTATTGAAATAGCTGCTTTAGCTACGGTTTCGGATACTCCACTCATTTCATAAAGTATTCGACCTGGTTTAACAATGAATACCCAATATTCGGGAGAACCCTTTCCCGAACCCATACGCGTTTCTGCCGGTCTTACTGTAACAGATTTATCGGGAAAAATGCGTACCCATATTTTTCCACCGCGCCGTGCATATCTTGTCATTGCTCTGCGTCCTGCTTCTATTTGTCTAGCTGTGATCCAAGCTGGTTCAAGTGCTTGAAGAGCATATTTGCCGAACGCTATTTTATTGCCTCGACAAGATATTCCTTTCATTCTTCCTCTATGTTGTTTACGAAATCTGGTTCTTTTCGGGTTATAGTCGATGTCATTCCATCTCTATTCCAGAACTGGACATGATAATTTCTTCTCATCCAGCTCCTCGCAAATAAACAAATAAAAAGAAAGGGTATAAACGAATGTCATATTAAAAAAATGGTCAATTAGATTTTCTATCTAGGCTAAATACAATTTGATAAATATCAAAAGATTTTTATTAATTTAAAGAAACCCTTTTTTATTTCTATGTAAGACTTATGTCACAACACCAGCCAATCCTTTTGTGATTTCGCGGGCGAATATTGACTCTTTACTGCTATAACCTATAGGGATATATTAATTGGAATTCTTTCTTGGGGTTTTTCGCCATCCCACCTATGGGTATTTTTGGATATTCCATATTTTTTAGTTTTTAATGGAATTTGATTTGATACAGTCATAGGTTCTTTCGTTCCTATAGCTTTGCCTTTTTAATGGTTAGGTTTGATTTCTGCAATGAAGCTTTAAACAATATTTGTATTAGTCAATTTATTTAGTTTTATTAACTCAAAGCTCTTTATTCTGTATTTTTCTTATTATGCTATTACTATTATTAGCTATTAGCAAATGAATCTTCATCATTTTCATGCTTTATCACATTGCTTTTTATGACATGAGTCATGGACCATCCATATTTTAATGATATATCTTTTTTCTTATTCTTTTTTCTTTCTTTCTATCATCCTCCCTTTTATCCACATCCCTTTCTTTTTTAACATGTAATTGGATTTTTTTAACAAAGTTTACAGTTGCTATAACGATCTAATGGATTGATTTACTAATTCCTATATATAGTCACTTTTCATTGGGATCTCGATAATAAGAAGCAATAAGCTTATTTTTTGTTAAGCTTAGAAGTAATATTTAGTAAAGTTTTTTTACTCTTACTATTAAATTCTAAAGAAAAAATGAACGAATCGCACACTAAGCATAGCAATTTATATAAAAATAGAGTTTTGATTAAACCTTATAGAATTAAATGGAAATTTTCTATTGCCTAATGGAATTATTCTTATTAATCTTTTTTTTGGAAAAAAGACAAAGAGAATTCTCTCTTTATTTTTCTTCGTTTAAGAATATCCAAATTTTTATGCCTAATACTCCATAGATAGTACGAATTGTTGACAAATAATAATCTATTTTAGCACAAATTGTTTGTAGAGGAACCCTGCCTTCTCTCATCCATTCAACACGTGCAATTTCTTTTCCGTCGATACGACCTGCAATTTGTACTTGAATTCCTTTTGTATCCGTTTGTTCTGTTAATTCAATAGCTTTTTTCAGTGCCTTTCGAAAAGAAACTCGATTTTTTAATTGTAAAGCTATATATTCGGCAAGAATACTGGGTTTTCCATAAGGTTTATCAATTTTGGTTATAGCAATATTGAGTCTTCGGTTGATAGAATTCAATTTATTTTCTACATTCATCCGTAATTCTTCTATTACTTGTGTTTGACCTTCTACTAATACATTTTGAAATCCAATATAGATGATGACTTGAGTTAAATCAAATTTTTTCTTTATTTCGATATGTCCAATTCCTTCGAAACCAGAGGCTATTCTTTTATTCTTTTGTACATAGTCTTTGATACAATTCCTTATTTTTTCATCTTCTTGTAGATTTGCAGAATAGTTTTTTGATTGTGCGAACCAGAAGGAATGATGACTTTTTGTTGTACCAAGTCTGAAACCAAGTGGATTTATTTTTTGTCCCATATTTATTATTATATAAATTTGATGCTATTTGAGTATTCTATTTATTTTTTATTTTTCTACTGAATTTCTGCTTTCTTCTAAAGTCAAAGTCGAAAATATTCCCATATATAGAATTAAACAATTCCCTAGCGAATCTGATCTTAATTTTAAATTAAGTTTTAGATTGATCCATAAATGATTTTTCTTTTAATACAATTTTTATATGACATGTGGGTCTTTTGATCATATAACTCCGTCCTTGAGCCCGGGGTCTTAGCCTTTTTACAGTAATACTCTTATTCACTTCGGCATTAGTAATGACTAAATTTGCTTCGTTTAAACCCATATTATGATTAGCATTTGCTGCTGCCGAATAAATCAATTTTAAAATGAGATAAGATGCACGATAAGGCATAAGTTCTAGTATCATAAGTGTTTCCTCATAGGAACGTCCGCGAATCTGATCAATTATTCTTTGTGCTTTTAAAAAAGAGATACCCATCTGTTTACCTAAAACTTTTATTTCTTTACTCGAATTGGAGCTCTTTTTCCTAGAGGTATCCCCTACATTTTTCTGATTTTTCATAATATTTCTCCTGTCTTCGGTTTTCTTTAATCTTAATGTATTACAAACAACACCCAATCTGTTGGGTGTTGTTTGTAATACATTAACGACGCGATTTATTATCGTTTCTTGCATGTCTCGCGAAAGTCAGAGTCGGGGCAAATTCTCCCAGTTTGTGACCTACCATACGATCCGTTATATAAATAGGTAGATGTTCTTTTCCATTATGAATAGCGATTGTATGGCCAATCATTGTGGGTATAATTGTAGATGCCCGAGACCAAGTGACTATTATTTCTTTCTCTTCCTTCATGTTGAGTTTTTCAAGTTTGACCGATAAATGATTAGCTACAAAGGGATTTTTTTTTAGCGAACGTGTCACAGCTGATTACTCCTTTTTTACATTTTTCAGATTGGTTTGGTATTCTATGTCCAATATCTCGATTGAAGCATGGAGGTCAGAATAAAGAAAATAATGAGGAATGGGAAAAAGGGAAAATCCTTTAGCTAGATAAGGGGCGGATGTAGCCAAGTGGATCAAGGCAGTGGATTGTGAATCCACCATGCGCGGGTTCAATTCCCGTCGTTCGCCCATCACATTCTTTCCAATTCAAAAATTGGATTTTTCATATTCCTATTTACGGCGACGAAGAATAAAACGATCACTATATTTTTTCCTTTTCCTACTTCTTCTTCCAAGCGCGGGATAACCCCAAGGAGTTGTGGGCTTTTTTCTACCAATTGGGGCTCTACCCTCACCGCCCCCATGGGGATGGTCTACTGGGTTCATAACTACTCCTCTTACTACAGGACGCTTACCTAGCCAACACTTAGATCCGGCTCTACCCAAAATCTTTTGGTTCACTCCAACATTACCCACTTGTCCGACTGTTGCTAAGCAGTTTTTGGATATCAAACGTACCTCCCCAGAGGGTAATCTTAATGTGGCCGATTGTCCCTCTTTTGCAATCAGTTTCGCTACAGCACCCGCTGCTCTAGCTAATTGTCCACCCTTTCCACGTGTGATTTCTATGTTATGTATGGCCGTTCCTAAGGGCATATCGGTTGAAGTAGATTCTTCTTTTTTATCAATCAAAACCCCTTCCCAAACTGTACAAGCTTCTTCCAAAGCATACGGCTTTCTAGATGTATATGATGATATCTAGACAGATGGATCTTATATGAATCGTATGATGAGGTACCACATGAGTGGATATATAGGAATCCCAATCTGCCGAATCACTCATGTTAGGATTATGATCTTCTACATCCTAGGTCTCCTTGTTCCGTCATCTGGCTTATGTCCTTCATGTAGCATTCAGACCGAATGATTCTATGAGATTACGTCGATACCGCTACATATTTCGGGTAACGGTAACGTAGGAGACATCCCTATTTTTCCCCGGGGGTATGAATTACCACTGTCTAGCTTTCAATTCGCCTCTGACCATCAAATGAAATGTGAATAAAACGTCCTCCTCTCTTTGATTGGAAACAAGGGGCGCTTCCGGTTCTGTGCATGCTTCAAACCATTTTGTCTTCTCCATATTACCATATCTCTAGAGTCAATAATTTTCGATGAGGAACTACTGAACTCAATCACTCGCTGCCGTGACTCAACAGTTTTCTGTTGAGGTCTATCCCGTCGAGGTACTCCAATTGGATCAGTGATCGATTTCTAGGTTTCGTCGTAAACCTAATTGGCTACTTCCAATTACGTAAATCCATAGTTCAAACCGCACTCAAAGGTAGGGCATTTCCCATTGATATAGGAACTTCTGTACCAGAAACAACGGTATCTCCAATTATAGCCCCTCTGGGATGTAAAATGTATCTCTTCTCACCATCCCCATAGTGTATGAGACAAATGTATGCATTTCGATTAGGGTCGTATTCTATGGTTATGATTCTACCAGATATTTCTTTTTGATTCCGTCGAAAATCGATTTGACGGTATAGACGTTTATGACCTCCCCCTCTATGCCTTGCGGTAATGATTCCTCTGGCATTACGACCTTTACCACAATGATGCCGTCCATAGATCAAATGAGTTCGTGGATTGGATTTCACTTGACTGTCTACGGCTCTATTGCGTGTGCTTGGGATAGAAGTTTTGTATAAATGTATCGCCGTGTTATTAAGTATTTTGCTTTAAGTTCTTTTCTCTATAAGAGGTGGAATAGAATAACCAGGTTGAAGCGTAATGATCATACGTCTGTAACGTCCCATTCTTCTACCCTTTCGGGGTAGTCGATGACTATTCATAGCTATTACCTTGACACCAAAGAAGAGTTCGACCCAATGCTTTATTTCTGTCCTAGTTGATCCTGATTCGACATTAGAAGTATATTGATTGTTCCCCAATAACCGAATACTCTTTTCTGTAAATACTGCATATTTGATTCCATCCATAAATCCATTTTATTCCCTATGAGTTCCAGTATCGATAAGAATTCTAGTTCTTACTGTTCATATGTTATGTTATGAATATACCATAACATTCGTTATGTATGGATGATGAGATATTGATACAGAGCCAATTCAAATAGACTTATTGAACGTTCCCATTGGCGTGCATCCAGCAGGAATTGAACCTACGAATTTGCCAATTATGAGTTGGGCGCTTTAACCATTCAGCCATGGATGCTTCACAGGGATCATCGTACATCTTGAATAACCAAATTCCAATTGAAATGAAATCTTTAGGAGGAATCAATGAAACGACACCAATTAACATCCTGGATCTTCGAATTGAGAGAGATATGGAGAGAGATCAAGAATTCTCACTATTTCTTAGATTCATGGATCAAATTTGATTCAGTGGGATCTTTCACTCACATTCTTTTCCGCCAAGAACGCTTTATGAAACTCTTTGATCCCCGAATTGTGAGTATCCTACTTTCGCGTGATTCACAGGGTTCCACAAGCAATCGATATTTCACGATCCAAGGTGTAGTACTGCTTGTAGTAGTGGTCCTTATGTCTCGTATTAACAATCGAAAGATGGTCGAAAGAACAAATCTCTATTTGATGGGGCTTCTTCCTATCCCTATGAATTCCATTGGGCCCAAAAAGGAGACATTGGAAGAATCTTTTTGGTCTTCCAATATCAATAGGTTGATTGTTTCGCTCCTGTATCTTCCAAAAGGGAAAAATCTTTCTGAGAGTTGCTTCATGGATCCGCAAGAGATTACTTGGGTTCTCCCAATAAATAATAAATGTATCATGCGAAGTTCGCGGTGGTGGAGGAACCGGATCGGAAAAAAGAGGGATTTGGGTTGTAAGATATCTAATGAAACCATAGCAGGAATTGAGATCTCATTCAACGAGAAAGATAGCAAATCTAAATATATGGAGTTTCCTTTTTTATTTTATATGGATGATCCGATCTGCAGGGACCATGATTGGGAATTGTTTGATCGTCTTTCCCCCAGTAAGAAGCGAAACATAATCCACTTGGATTCGGGGCAGCTATTCGAAATCTTAGGGAAAGACTTTCTTTGTTATATCATGTCTGCTTTTCGTGAAAAAAGACCAATGGAAGGGAAGGCTTTCTTCAAACAAAAAGGAGCTGAGGCAACTATTCAATCAAATGATATCGAGCATGTTTCCCATCTCTTCGCGAGAAACAAGTGGGGCATTTCTGTACGAAATAGTGCTCCATTTCATATGTGGCAATTCCACCAAGATCTCCGCGTTAGTTGGGGGAAGAATCCGCACGAATCGGTGAGAAATGTATCGAAAGAGAATTGGATTTGGTTAGACAGTGTGTGGTTGGGGAGCAAGGATCGGTTTGTTAGCAAGTTACGGAATGTATTGTCAAATATTCCATATGATTCCACAAGTTTCATTCAAGTAAAGGATTCTAGCCAATGGAAAGGATCTTCTGATCAATGCATGGATCCTTTCGATTCCATTAGAAATGAGGATTCAGAATCCTACGCATTGATCGATCAAGCAGAGATTCAGCAACTAAAAGAAAGATCGATTCTTTTGGATCCTTCCCTTATTCAAACTCAAACGGAACGAACAGAGATAGAATCAGATCGATTTCCGAAATGCCTTTTTGGATCTTACTACATGTCCTGGCTATTCACGGAACGTGAGAAACAGATCAATAATCATCTGCTTACGGAAGAAATCGACGAATCTCTTGGGAATCCCACAAGTACAAGATCCATTTGTTCTTTTTTCTCTGACAGATGGTCAGAACTCCATCTGGGTTCGAATCCTACTGAGAGGTCCACTAGATATCATACATTTTTGAAGAAAAAACAAGATGTTTCTTTTGTTCTTTCCAAGCGATCGGAAAATAAAGAAATGGTTGATATATTCAAGATAATGACGTATTTACAAAAAACCGTCTCAATTCATCCTATTTCATCAGATCCGGGATGTGACATGGTTCCGAAGGATGAATCGGATATGGACAGTTCCAATAAGATTTCATTCTTGAGCAAAAATCCATTTTTCCATTTATTTCATCCATTCCATGACCGGAACAAAGGGGAATACACGTTACACCACGATTTGAAATCAGAAGAGGGATTTCCAGAACTATTCACTCTATCAATAACCGAGCCGGATCTGTTGTATCATAGGGGATTTGCCTTTTCTATTGATTCCTACGGGTTGAATCAAACAAAATTCTGGAATGAGGTATTCCACTCCAGAGATGAGAAGAAATCTTTCTTGGTTCTACCTCCTCTTTTTTATGAAGAGAATGAATCTTTTTCTCGAAGGATCAGAAACAAATGGGTCCGGATCCACTGCGGGAACGATTTGGAAGATCAAAAACGAAAAACAGCGGTAAAAACAGCGGTATTTGCTAGCAACAACATAATGGGGGCAGCCAATCAATATAGATTGAGATTGATCCAAAATCTGATGCAAATCCAATATCGCACCTATGTATACATAGGAAATGTATCCAATCGATTCTTTTTAATGAATCGGTATCCTGATGCGTATAGATACAAATGTTCCAATGGGAGCAAGAGTGAACATTGGGAAGATTTTTTTTCTGAACAGAAGAAGCGTTTTCATTTTCAAGTAGTGTTCGATCGATTACGTATTAATCACTATTCAATGAATTGGTTCGAGGCTATCGACAAACAACATTTGTCTAAGTCACTTCGTTTCTTTTTGTCCAAGTCACTTCCCCTTTTCTTTGTGAGTATCGGGGATATCCCCATTCATAGATCCGAGATCCGCATCTATGAATTTAAAGATCCGAATGATCCACTCTGCAATCAGTTGTTAGAATCAGTAGGTGTTCAGGTCGTTCATTTGAATAAATGGAAACCCTTCTTATTCGGCGATCATGATACTTTCCCAATACCGAAATTATTGATCAATGGGGGAACAATAGTATCATTGTTGTTCAAAAAGATACCAAAGTGGATGATGGATTCATTGCATACTATAAAGAATCGCAGGAAACCCTTGGATTCCTATTTCTCAAGGATATCTCATGATCGAGACAACTGGCTGAATCCCGTGGAACCATTTCATAGAAGTTCATTGATATCCTCTTTTTATAAAGCAAATCCACCTCGATTCTTGAATGATCCACATCACTTCTGGTTCGATTGTACCAAAAGATTCCCCTTTTATGTGGAAAAGACCCGTATCCATAATGAGGATTTGACGCATGGACAATTCCTCAATATCTTGTTCATTCGCAACAAAAAATGTTCTTTGTGCGTCGGCAAAAAAAAGCAGATTTTTTTGGAGAGAGAGACTATCTCACCAATCGAGTCACGGGTATCTGACATATTCATACCTAAAGATTTTCCACAAAGTGGTGACGAGACGTATAACTTGTACAAATCTTTCCATTTTCCAACTCGATCCGATCTATTCGTTCGTAGCGTTATTTACTCGATCGCAGACATTTCTGCAACACCTCTAATAGAGAAAAAAATAGTCCATTTTGAAAGAACTTATTGCCATCCTCTTTCAGATATGAATCTATCTGATTCAGAAGGGAAGAACTTGCATCAGTATCTCAGTTTCAATTCAAACATGGGTTTGACTCACACTCCATGTTCTGAGAAAGGTTTACCATCCAGAAAGAGGAAAAAAGGGAGTCTTTGTCTAAAGAAATACGTTGAGAAACAACAGATGTATAGAATCTTTCAACGAGATAGTGCTTTTTCCAATCTCTCCAAATGGAATCTGTTCCAAACATATATGCCATGGTTCCTTACTTCGACAGGGTGCAAATATATCCATTTCACCCTTTTAGATACTTTTTCAGACCCATTGCCGATACTAAGTAGCAGTAAACATTTTGTATCTATTTTTCATGCTATTATGCATGGCTCAGATATATCATGGCTAATTCCTCAGAGGGTTCTTCCACAACGGACTATGCTAAGTGTAACTGAGATTTTGAGTAAGTGTTTACTTTTTCTGTCCGAAGAGAGGATTCATCGAAATAATGAGTCACCTGCTCTCTTGCTATGGGCACATCTGAGATCAACACATGCTCGGGAGTTTCTCTATTCAATCCCTTTTCTTCTTCTTGTTGCTGGATATCTCGTTCGTATACATCTTCTCTTCGCTTCCCGAGCCTCTAGTGAGTTACAGACAGAGTTAGAAAAGATCCAATCTTGGATGATTCCATCATACAAGATGGAGTTGCAAAAACTTCTAGATAGGTATCCGACATCTGAACTGAATTCTTTCTGGTTAAATAATCTCTTTCTAGTTGTTCTGGAACAATTAGGAGATTCTCTGGAAGAAATATGGGGTTCTTCTTATGGTGGCAACATACTATTGGGTGGTGGTCCCGCTTATGTGGTCAAATCCATACGTTATAATAAGAAATCTTGGAATAGCAATCTCCTCGATCTAATAAGTATCATACCAAATCCCATCAATCGAATCGCTTTTGTGATAAATACGAGACATCTAAGCCGTACAAGTAAAGAGATCTATTCCTTGATAAGAAAAAGAAAAAACGTGAACGGTGATTGTGATTGGATTGATGATAAAATAGAATCTTGGGTCGCGAACAGTGATTCGATTGATGATGAAGAAAGAGAATTCTTGGTTCAGTTCTCCACCTTAACGACAGAAAAAGGGATTGATCCAATTCTATTGAGTCTCACTCATAGTGATGATTTATCAAAGAATGCCTCTGGTTATCAAATGATTGAACAACCGGGATCCATTTACTTACGATACTTAGTGGACATTCATCAAAAGTATCTAATGAATTATGAGTTTAATAGATCCTGTTTAGCAGAAAGACGGATATTCCTTGCTCATTATCAGACAATCACTTATTCACAAACGGTTAATCGTTTTCATTTCCCATCTCATGGAAAACCCTTTTCGCTCCGCTTAGACCTATCCCCTTCTAGGGGCATCTTAGTGATAGGTTCGATAGGAACTGGACGATCTTATTTGGTCAAATACCTAGCGAAAAATTCCTATGTTCCTTTTATTACGGTCTTTCCGAACAAGTTCCTGGATGACAAGTCTAAGGGTTATCTTATTGATGATATCAATATGGATGATCGTAGCGATATCAATATGGATGATCGTAGCGATATCGATATGGATGATCGTAGCGATATCGATATGGATGATAGTGACGATATGGATGATGACCTTGATATGGAGCTGCTAACTATGATGAATGTGCCAACTATTTCTATGACGCCGAAAATAGAAAGAGACCAATTGGATATCACCTTTCAATTCGAATTAGCAAAAGCGATGTCTCCTTGCATAATATGGATTCCAAACATTCATAATCTCTATGTGAATGGGAATGAGTCGAATTACTTATCCCTCGGTCTATTAGAGAACTATATCTCCAGGGATTGTGAAAGATGCTCCACTAGAAATATTCTTGTTATTGCTTCGACTCATATTCCAAAAAAGGTGGATCCCGCTCTAATAGCTCCAAATAAATTCAACGCATGCATTAAGATACGAAGGCTTCTTCTTCCACAAAAACGAAAGCACTTTTTCATTCTTTCATATACCAGGGGATTTCACTTGGAAAAGGAAATGTTCCATACTAACAGATTCGGGTCCATAACCATGGGTTCCAATGCACGAGATCTTGTAGCACTCATCAATGAGGCCCTATCCATTAGTATCACACAGAAGAAATCCATTATAGAAACTAATACAATTCGATCAGCTCTTTATAGGCAAACTTGGGATTTGCGATCCCAGGTAAGATCGGTTCAGGATCATGGGATACTCTTCTATCAGATAGGAAGGGCTGTTGCACAAAATGTACTTCTAAGTAATTGCCCCATAGATCCTATATCTATCTATATGAAGAAGAAATCATGTCAAGAAGGGGATTCTTATTTGTACAAATGGTACTTTGAACTTGGAACGAGCATGAATAAATTAACGATACTTCTCTATCTTTTGAGTTGTTCTGCCGGATCGGTCGCTCAAGATCTTTGGTCTTCACCCGGACCCAATGAAACCAATTCCTATGGATTTGTTGAGAATGATTCTGATCTAGTTCATGGCCTATTACTATTAGAAGTAGAAGATGCTCTGGGAGGACCCCCACGGAGAGAAAAAGATTGCGGTCAGCTTGATAATAATCGAATGACATTACTTCTTCGGTCCGAACCAAGGAATCCGTTCGATATGATGCAAAACGGATATTGCTCTATCGTTGATCAGAGATTTCGATATGAAAACAAATACGAATCGGAGTTTGAAGAAGGGGAAGGAGCTGTCGACCCGCAACAGATAGGGGAAGATTTATTCAATCACATAATTTGGGCTCCTCGAAGATGTCGCCCTTGTGGCAATTTATTGGATTGTATCGGAATCGAAAGGCCCACTGAATTAGGATTTCCCTATTGGGCTGGGTCATTTCAGGGCAAGCGGATCATTTATCATAAAGAGGATGAGCTTCAAGAGAATGATTCGGAATTGTTGCAGAGTGGAACAATGCAGTACCATACACGAGATAGATCTTCCAAAGAACAAGGTCGAATAAGCCAATTCATTTTGGACCCTGCGGATCCATTATTTTTTCTATTCAAAGATCAGCCCTTTGTCTCTGTGTTCTCACGTCGAGAATTCTTTGCAGATGAGGAGATGTCAAAGGGGCTTATTACTTCCCAAATGGATCCTCCTACATCTATGTATAAACGCTGGTTCACCAATAATACGCAAGAAAAGCACCTCGAATTGTTGATTCATCGCCAGAGATGTCTTAGAACCAATAGTTCCTTAGCTAATGGATCTTTCCGTTCTAATACTCTATCCGAGAGCTATCAGTATTTATCCAATCTGTTCCTATCTAACGGAACGCTATTGGATCAAATGACAAAGACATTGTTGAGAAAGAGATGGCTTTTCTCGGATGAAATGAAACATGGGATTCATATTCATGTAACAGGAGAACGATTTCCCATTC